ATAATTATTTATATAAATTAACTAATAATTATTTCTAGTTATAAATAACTTATCTTTGATATTTAATTTTAAGATATTTTATATTATATATATTAACATAAATAATAAATTATTAGAAATAACTTGTTATTAGAATTAGTATTTATTGCTATTTTTTATATGAATTTTAAGATATTTTATATATATAACTATATAAAATATTATATTTTAAAAATCTTAATAAATTTATTAAGAGTGTAAAAGATATATAAAAGAATTAAGAATAGAAAGGAATTATAGTGGAAGACTAATCTATATATAAAAAGGAGGTATATACCAAATTATTGTTGATAAATATATGATACAATAAAATCCAAAGATTAAAAAATCAAAGGGCTAAAAAAGCCATTAATAACCTGCTAAACTGAAACATCTAATTAAGCAGAGGAAAAGAAATCAACCGAGATTCAAAAAGTAGTGGCGAACAAAATTTGAAAAGTCTAAAAAAAAAAAGAAACCTAAAATTTTGGAAAAAATATCCTTAGAAGGTAAAAGTCCTGTGGGTTATCTTTTATAATTGTATTAAGTAAAATGAGAGTTAACTTATTTGAAAAAAGGGGAACCATCCTCTAAGACTAAATATGATATATAGAATGATAGTGTAAAGTACTGTAAAGGAAAAGATTGAAAAGAAAAGGAGATAAAAGAAGTGAAAAAGATCCTGAATCTGTAATTCTATAAGTAAGGGGAATAATAGTAATAAAAACCCTGTACCTTTTGCATAATGGGTCAGCAAGTTGATAATATAAGTAAGATGTAAAATCGAAATGAAAATAAATAAATTTTTATTATCAGACCCGAAATCTAGTGATCTTCCCATGATCAAGTTCTAGGACTGAACCTTAGTTTGTTGCAATAAACAAGGATGAATTGTGGGAAGGGGCGAAAGACCAATCTAACTAGAAGATAGCTGGTATTCCGCGAAAACTATAATAGTAGTACATTTTAAAAAAATTATAATCATAATTCGTGCTAAGGATTATATCTAATTATCAAAAAAAATGAATAATTATAAAAATATAAATCTAATCATCATAAAATATTATAATATTAAAATAGTCAGTCTTAAGGGGATAAGCTCATAAGACAAAAGGGAAAAAGCCCAGAACCTTAAATAAGGTCCCTAATTAATAACTAAGTGAAATAAAGAGAGTAAAGTGTATTATTCAACTCTATAGTAGGCTTGGAAACAGCCATCTATAAAAGAAAACGTAATAGTTCAAGAGGATGATAGATAATTATAAATCTATCAATATAACTAATAAGCATCGAAAATGTAAAGGGTCTTAAGTTATTAACCGATATAAGGTTGAAAAAGGTAGCGGAACATTCAGTAAATGGAAAGAAGGTATAAACCTTTAAACATATCTGAAGAGAGAATGCTGACATGAGTAACAAAAATGAATGTTAAAGAATCATTCAGGCCGAAAAAAATAGGTTAAAAGTAAAAAGGATAAACCTTTCTTAAATTAAACGGTCTCTAAATTATATGATGAGTAGATTAGAAAATTTATAGAATTTTATAAAATATTTAGTATATAATAATAAAATATTTAAGTAGTTAACTTTATTTTATTATTATATACCTGGAAAATATCTAATCTAACCGTTCTAAAACCAACACAGGTTTTTTTATAGAGTATATTAAGGCCTATCAGATAATCATCTTTAAGGAACTCGGCAAATTACTCCTGTAACTTCGGAATAAAGGAGGGTCTATATAGACTGGCACAGAATAGAAGAGAACAACTGTTTACTAAAAACACAGCACTTTGCAAATATAAAAAAGATTAAATAGTAGTATAAAGTGTGAAACCTGCCCAGTGCTAGCAAGTAAGTAAACTATCTATAAAGGATAATTTAATAATTTCTAGTAAACGGCGGTCTTAACTATGAGGATCCTAAGGTAGAATGCTGCCTTATAGATATCTAAATATCTAAAAATAACTGGCTCATAACGGTGAAGTCTAACGAAATATATATATTTCTATGGTAATACCGTGGGAAGTAAAGAAATTTACCCCGTAACGACTTCGGATTTATTAAAAATCCGGGATAATTTAAGATTTTAGAAATTAAATTATAATACGCCAGATTTTAATTAAAATAAATGTAAATGGAATTAATTGAGGCATAAAATTAATAAATATATATTACATAAATATTATAAAATGAAAGAAATACAATTATTTAACTTAAACCCTAATTGGGTTACTGGTTTTACTCAAGCAGATGGTTGTTTTAATATAACTTTTACTAAAAAAAAACCAAATCAAATTCGTTTAAGAGCTAGATTTATAATTTCACAACATATAAAAGATGAACTTCTGATCTTATCAATTAAAAATTTCTTTAATTGTGGTATAATTATTAAAAATAAAAAAGAAATTCAATATGTTGTTAATTCTATAAATGATTTAATAAATATTATTATACCTCATTTTGATAAATATCCTTTAAAATATGGTAAATATACCTCATATTTAATTTTTAAAAATATTATAGAAAAAATGAAGAATAAACAACATTTAACTCAAAAAGGTTTAATTGATATAATAAATCTAACTTATATTATGAATCCTTTAGGTAAAAGAAAAATTAATAAAAAAGAATTATTTGAATTTTTAAAAATTAAAGATTTTTCTATTTCAGATGAAAATAATCCGTATACTGATTTTTCTTTATCTAATAAATTTTTATATCAAAATGAAATTGATATTAATTTTATTGGAGGATTAATTCAAGGTGATGGTTGTTTTAATATAAGTTTTAGAAAAGATTTAAAAATTCAAGCTCAATTATTCATAGCTCAAGATATGTATTCCATTGAATTATTATCAGAAATAAAAAAATTTTTTAATTGTGGAAATATTATAGATAAAAAAGTAAAAATGTCTATAATAGAAATTAAGAATATTAATAATTTATATAATAAAATATTACCTTTATTTAATGAAAATTTATTTTTTTTAGATAAATTAAAACAATTTATTATATTTAAACAAATAGTTAATTTATTATATAATAAACAACATTTAACTAAAGATAATAAATTAAAAATTGTAGATTTAGCTTATAATATGAATAATAATGGTATTAAAAGAAAATTAACTAAAGAACAATTTATACAAATAATAATAAATAAATATAAATAAATATGTTAATATGAACGAATTTATCATTTATAAATTTAATTAAAATAAGGTATAGTCTAGTTCCACATAAAAGTGTGGGTTAATATACAAGCGAAATTCTTTGTCATCTAATTAGTGACGCGCATGAATGGTAAAATGACTTTTCTTACTGTCTCAAAGATGAACTGAGTGAAATTACAATGTCCGTGCAGATGCGGACTACCATTAGCTAGACGGGAAGACCCTTTGAAGCTTTACTGTTAATAAATATCTTTAATTAAAATTTAAAATTAAGGTTATCTTTATTAGATTTACTTATCTTAAATTAAATTAAAAAAAATTGTTTATAAGACAGTTTTCTTGGGAGGAGATCCTCATAAAAAGTAACTGAGGAGTTCAAAGCTTTATTTAACCTGAAGGGAAATCAGGGAATGTTAATAACATTCTAAAAAGTATAATGATAAATAAAGTTGACGTTTAGGATCACAATCCAAAACGAGTCGTAAGACGGACATAGTGAACCGATAATATCAATATGGAATGGTTATCGATTATCGGAATAAGCTACTCAAGGGATAACAGGCTAGTTATGCATGATAGTACACATTGACTGCATAGCTCGGCACCTCGATGTCGACTCATCTTATCCTGGAGCAGAAGCATGTTCCAAGGGTTTGGCTGTTCGCCAAATAAAAAGGTACGTGAGTTGGGTTAAATACGTCGTAAGACAGTATGGATCCTATCTACTAATGGAAAACAAAAATAATAGGTTTTAATCGTAGTACGAAAGGAATCGATAGAGTTAATCTCTTGTTTTTCAGTTATGTAAAAGTATAGCTGATAAGCTACATTAATAAAAGTTAATAACTGAAAGCATATAAAGTTAGAAACTAGCCTTAAAAATTTGTTAATTAGAAAGGATAAAGAAAATATCCAAATAGGTTATTAGTGATAATATAGTAATATAAAAGCTTAATAATACTAAAAATCAAGAAACTTAATAAAATATATTAATAAATAATATAAAAATGTTAATTAAAAGAAGAAATATATTCTATTTTAAGGTCGAGTTTAATCTTAGCTCAGCATGAACGCTATTAATTAGCTTAACACATGTTAGTCGAAAGATCTATAGATCTTGGCGAAAGGGTGAGTAATAAATTATAATTTTACCTTTATGTTAGGTTAAATACCTTAAAAGTTTAAATGAACGCATAAAGATAAGTTAAATTTTGGATTAGGTAGTAGGTAATTTAATAGATTACCTAACCGAAGATGCATAATTGATCTGAGAGGATGATCAATCACAGTGATAATGAAAAAAGGATCACACAAAATAAAATTTGTCAGCAGTGGGGAATATTGGACAAGTAGGGAAACCTAGCTCCAGCTAAATTATAGATATGATAATATCTAAGTATTATACATAATGAGTTATAAATATAAATAATATCCTGACTAATTTCGTGCCAGCAGTCGCGGTAATACGAAAAGGATAAGCGTTATGCATCTTTATTAGGTGTAAAGTGTAAATAGATTGTAATATAAAAATTTATTATATTACTAGAATGTTTAAAAAGGAAATAGGAATTTCTAGTGTAAGGTTGAAATCTGTAAATATTAGAAGGAACGCCATAAGGCTAATGCTAATTTCTTATATAACATTGACATTAAGTTACTAAAGTGTGGGGAGCAAATAGGATTAGATACCCTAGTAGTCCACAACGTAAATTATGAATGTTTTTGGTAGTTTAACTATCTTTAAAGATAACTTTAGAACATTCCACCTGGGAAGTATAAGGTCAACCTAGAAACCCAAAAGAAAAGATGGTCTTCCATACCAGCAGTGAAGCATGTTGTTTAATTAGATGATCCACTAATAATCTTACCTATATCTTGATTATTTAATATTACAGGCGTTGCATGGCTGTGTGCAGTTCTTGTTGTAAAATATTATAAAGAACGTAACCCCTTAGTATTATTTATACTTATACTTTAAGGATTAACACAAGTCATCATGACCCTCATGATATAAGGGCTATAGACGTGCCACAATAGTTTTAACAATTTGTAGCTATATTTATAAAGCTAATCTTTAAATATAACTTTAGTACAGATAATATTCTGAAACTCGAATATTTTAAGTAGGAATTGCTAGTAATCGTTAATCACTATGTAACGGTGAAATAATAAATGGAAGGTGTACTAATCGCCCGTCAAGGGCTGAAACAGATTGGTCTCGATTATATTTAAAATATTTTTATAATATAGTAAAGATTTACTTATTCATATACTAATTTATAATTCTATTTTAATACTATAATCAAAAATCAATCATTATCGGTTCTAAGTCGTAACTGGTAGGTGTAGGGGAACCTGTACCTGAATAGTATTTTACTTTTAATACCCCCCTTATTATAAAAATAATATTAGTATTTTAATAACATTCTTTTTTTATAAATTTTAAGGTAGTATATTTTTATTAATTTTTTAAAAGATTTATTTAATAAAATTTTCTATTTTTTATTAAAAATTTTTAATATCTTCTGTTCTTATGATTATTATATAAAAATTGTATTTTTTAATACTAAATATCCTAATTATAAATAACTTATCTTTGATATTTTAAGATATTTTATAGTTATTATTTTAATCTAATAATTTTTTTTAAATCTTTTATAAATTATGATATATATAGATCCTCAATATATAATATTTTATAATAAATCTATAATAAAAACTTATTTAGCTTAATGGATAAAGCAACGATTTTCTAAATCGTATATAAAGGTTCAATTCCTTTAATGAGTATAATAATATTAAATTAAAAATTTATAAGGTTATAATTGATAAAATAGATATATCAAAATGAATTTATTTGTTTTTATTAATATTTTTTTAATCATAAATCATTAATTTTCAATATTTATAATATTTGAAAATTAATTTTTATTATGAAATTTTATCAAAAATAATATAAAAATTATTTCTTATAAAAGAAAATATATTATCATTGTCTTCTCTATTATTATTATCTTATATATTATTTTTTGATTATTTTCTATTTAATTTATAAAAATATATAATTAATTTTTCTAATAATTTTTTATCATATATGAATAAATAAAAATTAATTATATAGATAATAAAACATTATGGATTAAAGATCAAACTATTAAATTTTAAAGAATATTCAATAAATTATAATAAAGTAGATACTATTAGTTTATATAAATAATTAAAATATATTATATTAAATTTAAAAATAGATTTAAATAATTACATTACCACAATGTTCTATGAAAATATTTTAATCACTATTTTTAATGATAATACGTTTATTATCATATTATTAGTTATAGCTTTTTATGATAGAAATTATATGAATAAATATTATATTGATTCTTTAATATTAGATATATCTTTAAATAATAATGAAATACCTAAATTTTTAAATATAATTGAAAAAGGTTAATTTATCTAAATTATATTATTTAAGGATTAATTAAAATATTTCTTTAAATAAATATTGATTATAAATTTATAAAAAAATTTTATAAGGATCTTATTAATGAAATATATATATCATTAAATTCATTTTTCTTTTATAAGATTTTATTAATATTTTTTTAATTATTGATTTTTTAATACCAAATATCTTAAGATATTTTATTTTATTTAAATCTTAATATAAATAATTTATATTATAGATAATTTAAATAGGTTATATATTATAATTAATTATAAGAAAAATTTTTTTTAATATTTTTATATAAATCCTTTAGAATTATAATATATATATTCGGATAGATAAGACTTGAACTTATAATCCTCCAGTCCCAAACCAGATGCGTTACCTATTACGCTACTATCCGATTTAATAATTTTTTTAGTTTAAATATATATAATTTCACTCTATTCATTAAATTAAGATTTATTAAATAATATATAATTTTATATGATACTAAAATTTCTTATTAAAATTTGGATTTTATTCATAAAATTATTATTTTTTACTTTTTTATTTTACTAATGATATGATTATTATTATATATAACAATTTATTCTTATATTATTTAATTAATAAGTATTTAAAGTAATATATTTATATAAGAAATATTTTATTTATAATTCTTATTATATCTACCAAATATCTAAAATATCAAATACTACTATTAAAAAAATATTAGTATTATATTTTTTATTATGATTATCAATTTGATAAAGGTCAAATATTTAACAATTTTGTTAATAAATTATATGAAATTAAAAGTGATATTTTATCTACTCCTATTGATAAACAAACAGCTAAATTATTATTAAATTCATTATATGGACGTATGGAATTATCTGATAAAAAAACATAAAACTATTATTTTAAATGATAATCAAATTTATAATTATTTAAATAAAATTGATTTTAAACTAATTACAGAATTAGAAGATAATATATCATTATATTCTTATATTGATGATGATAATAATACTAATTCATTTTCTAATGTAGCTATTGCAGCTTATGCAAGAATAGAAATATATAAATATAAAACTATAAATAATAATACTTGTTTTTATAGTGATACTGATAGTGTAGTTTTACAAAAACCTTTAAGTGATAAATTAATAGGTAAAGAAATAGGTAAAATGAAATTAGAATATGAAATAAAAAGAGCTATATTTATATCACCTAAAACTTATATATTACAATTATACAATGGAAATTATGTTTCAAAAATTAAAGGTTATTCAAATAATTTAACTTTTGAAGAATAGAAATATATAAATATAAAATTATACTATTTGTATCAGAATAATAAACATCATTATTTAAAATATTTTTATATTTATATTATTTAACTGTATATTATTAAAATTATAAACTTTATTATTTATTAAAAATTATATATTTGGTATATTTATCTATAATGATTTATTTTTTATAATAAACATAGTATTTTTATTATTATATATTATAGTATAAATATAACACATTAATAATATCAAAAATATTTAATATATATTCTTAATATTTAATAAGTATTTAGTATGAATAAAAATTAACTAATAATTTATTTTATTATATTCATTAATTATTGATTAATATAATTTTTATAATGAAAAACTAAAAACAATTATATTATAAAAATATAAATTTTAATACTTTTTTTGTAAAATATTAATCTTATATATTATTAATTTATATTTATTAATTCTATTATTAAAAAAATCTTTGTTTGTATTATTTAACCAGAAAAATATTTCTTAAAAAAATTATTATAATATATAGTTATTAAATGCCTCATTTAATTCCTTTTACATTTTTTCATCAAATATCTTTTGCTTTATTTTTAATTTCAACATTAGTTTATTTATTTTCTGTATATATATTTCCTTATTTTATATTAAGAGATATATCTAGATTAATAATATTATATCCTTATAAATAATACCCCTTTTATAATAAAAATAATAAAAATTTAGTAATACTAGTAATGTTATTAAAACAATTTTTTTAATTATAATTTTTATCTATGGTTATAGAATAAGACATACCTATTTCTTTATTATAATAATAAAATTATATAATCATAGGTTATAGAATATGACAAACGAATAAAATATTAATTATAGAAAAAAAGATGAAAAAAATGAAAGGTTATAGAGAAATAAAAAAAATAAGGAATGCTATTATAAAATTTAATAAATATCTTTATAAGGTATGGAATTATTTAGCTAGTATTTTATACCTAATAATTATATGAATATATTTATCTCTAAAAGGTGTAGAATTATTATTAGTATTTAATATCTAATAAAATTTCTCCTATATAAGTAAAAATTATTTATAATATATTAGCAATATATTCTAATATTTAAAATATTTATCTTAAGATAAAATAGATATAATAAAATAGGCTATATATATTTTATATAGAATTATTATAAATATAAGTTAAAATTGATTATTATAATCTTTTAATAATATATAATTCTTATCTAAAATGACTAATATTTTAAATATAATTAAATATTTATCAATAGATATTTGTTATAACAGTTAATTTAATCAATTAATATGAAAAAATGTATATAAGGAGAAATTTATAAAAATAGATATAATAAATTATAAAATATCTATAATATCATATTTTAAATAGTTTTATTATAATATATATTATATAATAAAAGGGGTATTAAATAAATTAAATATTAAATTACCATTTAATACAAATGTTAAAGTTAAAAAAGTAAAAAATGAAATAACTATACTAATAGTTTCATTAAGATGTATAGATTTATAATTCATATATATATTATCATCAAAATTAATAATTTTTATAATTCTTAAATAATAAACACATGAAATAACACTACATAATAAAGATATAAAAGTAATAAAATAATATTCTAAATTAAAAGAATCTAATAAAATAAAATATTTAGAATAAAATCCTAAAAAAGGAGGTATACCAGCTAAAGAAAAAAATGAAATTATTAAAGAAAATGATAATAATTTATTATTATAAACAAAACCTTTTAATTCACTTAATAATTCTATATTTTTAGATAAATTTATAGAATTTAATATAAAAAATATATTTATAGATGTAATAACATACACAACAATATAGAATATTGTGGTAAAAGTATTTATATAATAAATACAAGAAATACTTAATAATATAAATCCTAGATGTACAATAGAACTATATGCTAATAAACGTTTTATTCTAAATATTAATAAACCCATAATAGAACCTATTATAAGAGAACAGAAAGAAGAAAAAAGAGTTAAATTAGAAAGTAAAGGATAAATAAAAAGTGGATGTAAAGATAAAAATATTAAAAAAGGTATTTTTGGTACTATACTTATCCAAGTTGTAACTATAGTAGGTACACCATCATAAACATCTGGTGCCCAATTATGAAATGGTGCACATCCTAATTTTAATAATAATCCTACTATAATTAAAGTACTACCTATTTTATATATTTCTAATTTATTATTAAATATATTTAATAATTCTATTATATTAGTTATATTTGTTAATCCTGTATCTCCATATATAAATACTGATCCTAATAATATAAATACTGATCCTAATGAACCTATTAATAAATATTTTAAACCAGCATATATACCTGATAAATTATTTTTATTAAAACCTAATCCTTCATATATTTCATCATTTTTATATAATGATGCTGATATATATAAAGGAAAACTTATTAATTCTATAGCTAATGACATTGTAACTAAATCATTACTTATTAATAAAAAATTCATACCTAATATACTTAATAATATTATTAAAGTATATTCACTAGATCTTAATATATTTTTTCTTGTTTTACCTGATTCTCCTAATAATAATACTAATGTTATTGTAAACCATACTATTAATTGACCTATTATTTGATTTATTGATATATATCCTAATGAATTATATATTGATATTCCGTAATTATAAAATACATTGGTATTAAATATTATTGTTAATAATATTATACTACAATATATACTTATTAATATACTAATTCTATTTATATACACAGGTTTTAAAATTTTAAAACTTAATATTATTATAAATAATATTATACTTATTGTTAACATTCTTTTTTTTTTACTATTTATTTTTATTTATAGTATATAATACTATTAATTTTTTATATCCCTTACCTCACCTCCCTTAATATATTTATTTATTTTTGATATATAAAATAATATATTTTTAATAGTTTTTTTATTTTTAGTAATAATATATTACCTTATTTTTTTATTAAGTCTTTTATACTAGTTAAAAATTCTTTTTTAGTACACTTTATAGAGATATTTTTTTATCAAATAAAATATTTAGGTATTTTATATTTGTTATAATTGCATATAGAGAATAATATATTACCTTTTTTAGGTATTTTATACTTATTTTTATTGATTTTTAAAGATTTATATATATAACCTAAATAAATTATAGATAAAATTCTTAAAATAAAATATCTTTAGGATATTTGGTATAATAAAATGATATATTATTCTTATATATAACCTGTTTAAATATCTAAATATATTAAGAATGTTCTTATATATAGCCAGTTAAAATATCTATAGATATTTGGTATCTATAACAGTTAATTAAATCAATTAATATGAAAAAATGGTATAATCTATAAACACTTATATAAAATATCTTAAAATAAATATTTTTAACTAAATATTAGTCTTTAGATAAGTAATTTATAATTAGGATATTAAGAATATAAAAAAATATTATAACTTATATAAGAATAGTAATTGATATATATATTAATATTAACAAATTTCTATAAATATAAAATACTAGTATAATTTGTATAGTATAGATATTATTTTCTAAATATCTATAGATAAATATTTTTTTATATTAGTATCCTTATATATAGCCACTTATTAAAAAATAATATATTATGGTAATTTATATCCACTAATTTAATATATAAAATGAATCATATATTATGATAATATATAGCCACTTAAAATATCTAAAGATATCTTAGATAAATATAAAAAAAAATATTAATAATATTATATAAAATAATTTAAGGGGGGTATTAAATAAATAATAATGTTAAAACAAAAAATAAAATAATTAATGGTTTTATAAATAATAAAAAGAAGAAAATTATTAAACTTAATATTATATAAACACCATAATGTGGTATTATACCTGTATCATAATAAGAAATAGATATATTAATATTTTTAAATATTTTAATAAATCCTGTAGGTCCTAAAAATTCAAATACACCTTGATCTAAAACTTTATTAGTTAAATTAGAAAAATAAAAATAAGGTTTTATTATAAAAGAAGCATAAATAGCATCTAAATAATAACCATTACTAAAAATATATTTAAATTTAGAAAAATAATTTAATTTAGGTATAGTAGATCTTATTGCTAAGAATTCTGAATTATAAAAATAATAAAATATAGTAAAAAATAAAGCTATTAAACTAAGACATAAAGGTAATAAAGAATAAAAATTTGAATTAGAAAATTCAGCTTCTAAAAGATTTAATGAATAAGAAATAGATAATGAATTACCCCAAAAAGGAGTACCAAAACCAATAAATAAATCTTTAAAAAAATATCCAAAAAATATACTAAATATTGTTAAAAATATAATAGGAATAGTAATATAAATTGAATGATTAGATTCTAAAATATAATGTTTTTTAGGTCCATAAGGTTTTATTAAATATACTAAACAAATTAATTTTATAGAATAAATACTTGTTAAAAAAGCTGTTATTGTACCAAACCAATAAGCAAAAGAACCTATATAAATATAAGTACCTAAAGATGCAGCAATTATAAAATCTTTAGAATAAAAACCTGTTAAAAAAGGAAATGCCATTAAACTTAAAGAACCTGAAAATATAGCTATATATATTAAAGGATCTATATTTATAAAACCACCTATTTTATATATATTTTGTTCATCATAAATAGAATGTAAAATCGCACCAGCTGATAAAAATAATAATGCTTTAAAAAATCCATGATTTACAATATGAAATATAGCTATATCATATTGACATATACCACATGCTATAAAACAATAAGCTAATTGACTCATTGTTGAATATGCTATTATTTTTTTTATATCATTTTGTGTTAAAGCCATTAATGCAGCTAATAATGCTGATATACTACCTATAAGAATTATTAATGTTAATGTTATATTAGAATATTGTAAAACCGGTGATATTCTAATTAATAAATATACACCTGCTGTAACCATTGTAGCTGCATGTAATAATGCTGATACAGGTGTAGGACCTTCCATAGCTCTAGGTAACCAAGTATTTAAACCTAATTGTGCACTTTTAGCCATAGCACCTATAAATAATGGTATTACAAATAAAGTTATATTTGTATTTTCTTCTATATTATGTGCTACACTAAATATTGTTGTAAATGATATAGAACCAAAAATATAAAATATTATATATATACCTATACTAATAGACCAATCACCTACTCTATTCATTATTAATGCTAACATAGCTGATTTATTAGCTTCTAAACGTGTATACCAAAAATTTATTAATAAAAATGAACATATACCAATACCTTCCCAACCTATAAATAAAAATAAAAGATTATCTGCTGATATTAATAATAACATAAAAAATGTAAATAAAGATAAATAAGAAAAAAATCTTTGTTTATGAGGATCTCCTTCCATATAACCTATTGAAAATATATGAACACATGTTGATATTAATGTTACTAATATAGCCATTGATACTGTTAAACTATCTAAATATAAACCCCAATTTATTTCTAATAATTCTAGATCAATCCAATTTATATAAGAAAAAGCTAAAGGTGAACCTGTTATACCTATTTCATAAAAACTTATTATAGCTAATATAGCTGTTATACCTATACATATACTACTTATTATACCTGATCCTTTTTGTCCTATATAACGACCTAATAAACCTGATATAATTGCACTTATTAAAGGTATTATTATTAAAATAGTATACATTTTATAATATTTAAATCCATTTTTATTTTTTATTATTTTTATACTTTACTCATTATTTTTTAATAGGAATTAGTAGATTCGAACTACTTCTCTTTATTTGTAAGATAAATGCTCTACCTATTAAGCTAAATCCCTTTTTTTTAAATATAAAAAAGATTTATTTAATAAAAAAACATTTAAAATACTAAATATCAATGATATATTTTATATAATTATTAAAATATTATTCAACTTAATATTTCTTTTTTCTATATTCACCATTATTATTTTATAATTTTTTTGTTTTTATATAAGTCTTTATATATTTTATATTTTTTAAGTTTATATTACCTAATTATTTATATAATATTTTTATATATTTTTACTAGTTATATATACCAAATATCTAAAAATATTAGGATTAATATTTTTAACTAAATATCAATTGATATTTTTTATTCTAATAATTTGTATTTTAATACCAATAACCAAATAAAATATCAAAGAGTAAATATCTTTAGATAAATATTTAAAAATATTAGTAATTTCTATACAAGTTATATATTATAGAAATACTTACTGATATTAAAAAAAAAAATAATTTATATAAATGTATTATAATCATATAAAAATTTAATTTATCTATTAATATATAAACATTGATTCGAATAAGATTATAAGTTAACCCTTAAATAACTTATAATTTTTAGCTATAAATATAATATTTTATTTCTGTTATAAATAATTTATACTAGTAATGATAACATTGTATTAATATTCTAGTTAGAAATAACTTATCTTTGATATTTTAGATATTTGGTAGATATAATATATAAGAATATTATTGATTTTTTATAATCGATATTTATAAAAAAAATAAGAATTATAATTTATGATTTAGGAAATAAAAGAGGGGGGTATTATTTTTAGTAATTATAGAAGAAAATGTATTTTCTATTATACCTAATAAAGGAATTATAAATAAAAAATAAGAAAAATAAAATATAGAACTATATTGTCCTATAATAGTAAAAGGTAATTCTGCATGATTAGCACCAATCCAACCTAATATAAGGAAATTTACTACAAAAATATAAAAAAATAATTTAAAAAGTGGTTTAAATTGAGTACTTCTAACATTACTAATATCTACAAAAGGTAAAATTAAAAATATTAAAATAGCAGCAACCATACCTATAACACCTAATAATTTATTAGGTATAGATCTTAAAATAGTATAAAAAGGTAATAAATAAAACTCTGGTACTATCGCAGTAGGAGTAACTAAAGGATTACCTGGTATATAATTATCAGGTTCAACTAATAAATTAGGAGTAAAGAAAACAAAATAAAAGAAAATTAGGAAAAAACTAAAGAAACCTACATAATCTTTATAAGAAAAATAAGGATGAAAAGGTATTTTATCAACATTACTACTTATACCTAAAGGATTATTAGCTATAAAAAAAATTTATTTTTATTTCGACTGTACATTAAATATTAAAAATATATATATTTTAAACTGTAAGTTAATATCCATAAGTGACCCAGTCTGTAGCGATCATATTATATTATTTACTTACTAATAATATATACAACCGACGGTCTTAAATATATATAAATTTTTTAACCGTTTTCACTTATATTGCCTGATATATAAAATATATCAAAAATCCCTGTCAGAATTTTAAATATAATAAAAAAGATTTATTATATTACGACTATTTTTTATAAACCTAATTTATAATACATAGATTTATGAAAATAAGGTAAGACTATACTACGTAATAAAAAAATAGAATTAACTTTAATATATAATTGATGTTGTTTAGATTTAGTAAAACTATGAATGGAACAATTTAAATCCCATTTTTTTTTTAATGTTAATATTAATAAATTTATTTCATCTTTTGTAAAAGAATTTGTTGCTATTATAACATTATTATCTTTCCAATATCCTACATCCATAATCCAAATAGCTAATGCTAAAGGAGTTAAATATTCATTAATATTTAAGGGAATTCTTTTTTTTTTATTACTATAAAATAATTTATATAACCATAATAAATTAGAATAACTATATGTATTAAATTTATAATATTCATATATTTTATTATTTAATATATTTTTATATATTTTAGGTAAATTATTATTAGTAAAACCTCTATCATTTAAAAATTTAAATAACCAAAATAAATATTTTTTATGTATAATACTTTGTTTGAATATAAATCTTACCCCTCCATTTGCTAATCTTTCTCCATTACAATTTCCTAATAATGAACCTATTAATAAAGAGATAATATCTTCATTATGAGGACCTATTCTATTTTTAGCTTTAAAATTAGGTAATATAAAAGCTAAAATAGGGATTTTAGAATTAAAATAACAAATAAATTTCATATAAAAAAAAGGTTTTTTAAAAAATTTTGGGCCTAAAAACCCATTTTGATGTAAACCTATTAAATGTAATATAACTAAAGCAGCTAAAACAAAAGGTAATAAATAATGTAAAGAAAAAAATCTATTAATAGTAGCATTACTTACACTATAATTACCCCATATAAAATTTACTAAATCTGTACCTATCCATGGTATAGCAGAACATAAATTAGTAATAACAGTAGCCAAATTTTTAAAAGTCCATAGACTTTCTTGTACTTTTTTTAATCAAATTATATGATTATGTCTTTAGACGTAAAAATACCCTGAGGGTAGGGTACTCCCCTAATAAAAAAGGGGAAAGCCTTGAAAAAGAAGTTAAAACCTTCTTTAAAAATTCCGACTGTACATTAAGCATCATTTCAGACACCTATTACTGAACCAGTCTGTTGCGATTTTATATTAAACCGATAGTCTTGATATTTTATAATATCTTGACTTATTTTCAGTAATATAGCCCTATTATCATATTATTATTTTTTAATATAAATTACATAATAACAAAAAAGATTTAAATTAAATCTTTTTCCAATAAGACTATGGTACAATTTATAATATAAATTTATATTTCATACTAGGATGTAACCAAGGACTAACTATTTTAAATAATTCAGAGATACATTTTTTATGAATATATAAACAATATTGATCAATACTTCCTGTTTTATGAATAGATATAGTTAAGCAATATTTTTTTTTTAAAATATTTGCTAAAAATTCTACTTCTTTATAAGTAAAAGAATTTGTTGAAATTTTTAATCCTTTACCACTTCTACAACCATCATCCATTATCCAAATAGTAAGAGCTAAAGGAGTTAAATATTGTTCAATAATTTCAAAAGGTATTATTTTTTTATTATTTTTATAAAAATTATCTTGAAAATAATTAAAACTAGTATAAGTCCATGTTTTAAATCTTATAACATATCTAATTGTATTTTTTTTACCTATTCTTGATTTTATTTCAGGTATTTTTTGATTACAATAACCTCTTAAAGATAATTCATTATGTAACCATAATAAATAACTACTATTAGTATGTTCTTGTTGAAAACAAAATCTACTTCCTTTTCCATGACGTTCTAAATAAGAATCTCCTAATAAACTACCAATAAGTATAGATAATAGATCAATATTATGAGGACCTACCCTACGAATGGAAGGTATTATAAATTGTAGTGAATATATCATATATTCACCTGAAAACTTGTATAAATTTTCAGCCATTTGGGGCAAATTTTCACCCCATAACGACATTTGACCAAAAGGTAAAACATACAAATTTCCAATTTAAAAATAAATAAGTAATAAAATATTTTCTTATCATTTATGATTAAAAATAACTTTTTATTCACTTATTTATGACCTTTTATTTTTAAACCCGATATTAATCAGCGATCATTTTTGGTATAATATATTTAAGTTATAATGATCGGAAATTCCGACTGTACATTAAGCATCATTTCAGACACCCACCAGTGAACCAGTCTGTAGCGATATTATATACTACCGACGGTCTTAATATAAAGGATAATATTTTTAACCGTTTTCACTAGCATTGCCTTGAATATAAAATATTCAATCAAACTTATTTAGTTTGACTATCTAACATTAATTACTTTACTATATAATTTGTGTAATCTGATGATAGGACTATAAAATTTATATTATTTTTTATATTTTATATAAAATTTATTTCTAAAAATTTTTTTTTCTATTATAAATTTTTTAACAGTTTTAGTACAACATTTATAATCTTTACAAAAATTTTTAATATTAGAATATTCTTTTAAGATATTATTATTGATATCTAATAATTCCAAAACCTTACTTGATTTTATTTTATATTTATTTTTTAGTGTTTCAGTTCTATTTAAAGCTTTAAAAGACATTAAAGCTTTAATTTCATCAGATAATATTTTATTTTTATTTAATAAACCTATTCTATCTTTTCTTTCTTGTGAATAATTTTCTCTCATTTTTTTTATAGTTTCTATAGTATGTTTATAACCATAAAAAGAACCTACTATTGATAAAAAATTATATTCTGGTTTATATAAAGAAATATATTTAGTTTCTAAATTTAATAAATCTGTATAATTATCTATATCTATAGGATTATCATAAAATTCTAATATTAAATATGTTAAATTATTTATATTATATTTATCTACTGCTTTACTTAATAATTTATTACCTGTTTTATATATTAAATGTTATTTTAATCTTTTATATAAATTGTTAGTAATACAACAACCAATATAATATTTATTATTTAAATTATTAAATATCATATAAATCCCTGATTTATTTTTTAAATCATGTTTTATTAAATTTAAATTTTCATAAATATTATGATATATTTTTACATAACTAATATTTAAAGAATTTAATTTATTATTAATATTTTTTTTGAGATATTGGGGATTTATCATATTTATTATTATTATTATTCCCTAATAAAAAATTTTTAGAAATATTTATTTTATATTTATAATTTTTAATATTTTTTCATCTTAGGCAATATTTTTTACCTAAAAAACCTATTATTATCATTAAGAAGAATATTATAACACCTATAGTCCATAAAAATACTCTAGGTTTTCTATATGATCCATAATATATTCCTTTTGCTATATGAATATATACACATATAAAAAAAAATCCTGCACCATTAGCATGCATATATCTTATTATATAACCATTATTAACATCTCTCATAATATGTTCTATACTTAAGAATGCTAAATCTATATTAGGTGTGTAATGCATTGCTAAAAAAACACCTGTTATAATTTGGATAATAAAACATATTCCTAATAATGAACCAAAATTCCATAAATATGATATATTACTTGGAGCTGGTGAATCTACTATATAATCGTTAAATAATGTTAATACTGGATTAGATTTTAATAATTTCATTTTATAATTTATTTATTTATTTTGTATTGAAAATTTATTAAGTATTGATTTTAAACAATCACTATTCCAATATATATCGTTGCTTAAGCTTTTTATGTTTAAGAATATTTACCTTCTTTTTTTATTATTATAAAGATTTATAAAAAAAATAATTTTATAAGTATGTTTATTATAAAAAATTTTTAAAGTATATAAACGAGTAATATTTATTATAATAGTTTATAATAAATATATTATAGTATATTATTTATAGGTTAACTTATATTTTTATTATAGAAAAATAATAAAAGTAGTATTAAATAAATAAAATATTTTAATACAATTTACTTATATGTATAATTACTAATAATTTTAGAGGTTAATAAATTTAAAATATCTTTAGATATTAGTTATTTATAACTAGAACATTATAATATAATTTATAAGTATCATATATTTACCTTTTAATTTATATTATATTTAATTTATGTATTAAATTAACTTTTTATTAAAAATTTTACTATGTATTTTTTATTATCTAATTTACATAATTTATTTAATAGTCATTATTAATAAATAAAAATTGATTATATTATCTTTTTTTTACCTTAATATTTATTAAATATACAAATTATATATTTAAAATATTCTAGTTATAAATTACTTATCTTTTATATTTATAGATATTAATTTAAAATATTTAATTTGTTTTAAATATTAGGTTAATATAATTCATTAATATATAAAAAATATTAAATATAATAAAAATATTATAAGAAAAATATATCTCTTATACATTAAGAAATCTTTTATATAAAATATTATTTTATTATTATATAAATCTAAATTATATAAAAATAGTTTATAAAAATATATATGTTTTTATAAAAGGGTGGTAAAGGTGGTGAAAAAAGAGATGAGAATAATATATTCATATTAATATGGGTAAAAGACATAGTACTAGTTTAAAATTAAGACATATAGGAAATTGGAATAATATATCATATAATAATAATAATATTAATAAAGAAAAAATAATTAAATTTATTTTAAATTCATATTTTATAGAAAAAGCTATTATTAGTGAACCTATATTTATATATAAATTAAATGAAATAAAAATTATAATATATTATTGGTCATCATTTAATTTACTATTAGATAAAGATATTAATAAAATTTTATTATATATTAATAATATATTAAATATAAAAGTTAATATTAATATTATTAAATTAAAAAAACCTTATTTATCAAGTAAAATACTATCAGAATATATAAGTATAAATATAAAAAAATATAATATTAAAAAAATAGCTAAAAAAATAATAAAACAAATTAAAATAGAAAAAAAACTATTGAATCCTTTAATTAATTTTAATTATAATAATATAAAATATTATTATATTAATAAAAAATTATATAGTAGTATTTCTGGTATTAAATTAGTTTTTAAAGGACGTTTAAGTAAAAGAAGAACTGCAGAAAGAAAAAAAATATTAACTTTTAATAAAGGATTTCTTAATAAAAATAGTTTATTTACTTTAATTGATTATAAATCACCTTATAATTTTAAATTTATTAATGGTTCTATAGGTATAAAAACTATTTTAAATAATACTATACATTTTATTTAATACCCCCCTTAAATTATTTTATATAATATTATTAATATTTTAGAAAAATTTTTTATTATATTTTAATATAAATATCTATAGATATTTAGTTTATAAAAAATATCATATGATATTCGGTATTAATTTTTTATCATTATACTTAATATTTTAAATTTTTTTATCATATATTTACTTTATATTACCTATATATTATAATTTATTTATATTTATAATACTAAAATATTATTTAAATCTTACTTAAATTAATTAAATGTTATAATTTATAAATATTTCTAATACTAAAATATTATTTTACCTTACTTAAATTAATTATTTCTTAATATTATTTAACTAAATAATACTTTATTATTCCTGAATAATATTTATTATATAAAAATATAGCTAAATATTACTTAATATTACTTATTAATAATTATTATATTTATAATTTTTTTATAACTATTAGTAAAAATATTTAATAAAATTCCTAATAATATAAATAAAACCTAAATTAAACTTAATATAATTTTATATAAAATATTATAGATATAACATTATTTTTTAATTCTTAAATATTTATAATACTAAAATATTATTTTAAGTTTATTAAAAATTGGATAAATATAAATAAATTTATAATAAATAAATAATAATTAAAATATTAAATAAGAAACATTATTATAAATAAATAATTTTATAATAATATTATATTATATACTTAAAGGTTATTATAATAGTTATATGTATTACAAAATAGATAAATACATAAATAATGAATTGTCCTCTATTAAATTATATATTATTAACAACTATCAATTAACTTTATGGTGTAAAGATAATATGTAACTTAGGGAACTATCAAAGTATCTTATAGAATCATTTATAATGAACGAGGATTTAATATTATGGATAAATATTACATTAATAAGATAGATAATGATTATTATATAGATATATTTTCAGATAACAAAGATTTTTATTATCTATATAATAGTTATGTGGATATTTATAGAAAGTATTATATAGATAATGACTATGTTACATATTTTATATGGTATCCCTAAATAGCTAAAGAAGAAACGTATAAAAAATTATACTTTAGGTATCCAATATTTAAATATTTAATTGGGAGAGCGTGTAGTATTGGAAGATATAATAAATTGTATAATGAATTAGATTTATTACCAGAAATAAATAAACTCGCTGAATCATTTGAACATAATCAACATATATATTAAAATAATTAATGAAAAAATTAAATATAAGTGTATGAATGATTATAGTCTCATTATATGTAATACTAATATAAATGATACTTGTACCATTAGTATTATAAACTCTGATGATTATAAAGATATTACATATTTAAATATAAATAATATACACGATGGTTATCTTAAGAAATCTATATCACGCCCCTACTCCTCGTAATACTCACTATTTGGGTCTAAAAAGCAATTCTATTTCATATTTTTTAAAACCATTCAATTTACTAATCATTATTGATTTAAATTTATATAAGGGATTGTATAATATATTGAGTATTTCTCTTTTATAGATTCTGAATCCTCACGACAATTTATCATTGTCTATTTCTATTATATTTATTGATGAATCTATATATACCTTTAAAACTTTCATTATTTTCAATTCATTGAGTAGTCTTATTATTGTGTAGACTTCTTTTTTATTAAAGTTATAATTTAATTTGTTATTCAAATAACTTGCTAAGTATAATTCTAATTGTTTATTTTTTAATATCTCTGTATAAGATACACTAAAAGTTTTTTCTATATCATAATTTCCTATATTATCTCTTAATTCACTCATTCTTTTTATCCTTAAAGGATAATTTTTCAGTCCTTCTTCTTCTTTTAATATTTACTCATATTCCTTTAGCATCTCATTACAAAATAGTAATTTTGCTCTTATATTACAACTATAGAATCCAACAGATTCCTCTATATTAAATATAAATTTTATATATTCTTCGTTATCACTTAATTTTATTTTATTATCTCTTAAAGAATTCTCTCCTAATATTTTTTTATTCTATTTAAAAGGGGTATTTAAGATTTAAATAGGTCTCCCCCCAAAAATATAAATAATTTATTTATAATTTTTGATAATTAATACACTATAAAACAAAACATGCATATATAAAATATTTATTTATATAATTTTAAGAAATAATTATTTTTTATCAATATTTTTAATTTCTGACAATATTTTTGAATTTTTAATTTCTGATAATATATTCGAATTATTTATAATTATTTTATTTTTTACCTCTGCTGATAGTGGACTATTTAAAATTTGATCATTTAAATTATGAATTTCTCTAGATAGTTGTTCAATATTATCCATTTTATGATAACCTAAATTAGTAAAAATTTTATCCATATTTTGACCTACTAATGGCATAAAAAATGGTGATCTACCTGAACTTTTAATTATTTCATCAGCAAACATAAGTGTTCCACCTATAGATCCTATACCTATACCTACACCACATATACCTTTAAAACATAATATTGTTTGAGATATAAATGTAGCAGCTTTATTTAAAGGTGAATTTCTAACTTCTGTTTCATTGGTAAAAAATAAAATATATATAATATAAATAAAACGAATGATGTTAATAATCATTATAAGTAATAATTGAATTAAACCTAAAATTATAAAAACCATAAATAAATATTTATTCATTTATAATTTTTATAATGTAATAAGTACTGATATGCCCCCTATTACTCTAAATATTCTTATTAATGATTTTTGTAAAAAATTATCAATTTTTTTAGGTAAGGTTGGTATGCTTAAACCTTTTTTTATTCCTTAAATTATATTTCTAAATACTTTATTTTTAGAAATGTTATTATTTGTCTTTGTACTATATTTACTAATGATAATAATGTACCTAATAATCCTGAAATTATTTGCAAAAATGAAATATAATGTACCTATATCTTTAGCATTCGTTGATAATAGCTAACGATTTATCATAATAAAGACGATAAATTTAAACCTTATTTATGAAAACCTATTTTCTTTTTTTTACTCTTTATAATAAAATTTAGATTTTAAAAATAATAAAAATATTAAACAGGGTCAATAGGATTTGAACCTATAAAATTCATTTTGGAGACGAATATTTTACCAATTAAATTATAACCCTTAACTATGATAATTTTAATAAGATTTTTAAAATAATAAAAAAAAAAGAAAATATTATTATCAAATATCTATAAATATTTTAACTAAACATCTTATAGATATTTTATCATTAGATATTTATCTAAAGATAAGTAATTTATAACTATAAATTTATTAATATTAATACCTATTACTAGTTATTTATATATAATAATATTTTTATATTAATATAATATATATCATAATATTAATATCTTAATATTAGTTATACCAATCTTTATTCTAATAATTTACAAGTAATTTCAAGTTATTTATCATAATATTAATACCTAATATCTTAAAATAAGTAATTTATAAGTAGTCAAAAAATATAAAAATATCAATATAATTTATAACTTGAAAATATTGATAAAAAATTATATGAAAAATATGTTTATTATAAAAATTTAGAAGAATGGAATAAAAATAAAAATCTTTATAAATAGTTTAAATATAAAAAATATCTTCTTTAATTAATTTATAATAACTTATTATATAAATCTTATTTTTATTATAATCAAATAAAATTTTAAATATATATAAATATATACTAAATATATAATAGGGTAGGTGGTAGGGTTAAAAAAAGTATATTATTTATAATATATAAGTAATAAAATAAAATAATTTAAAATTAATATGTTATATAATCCTTTAGAACAATTTACAGTTAATAAAATAATATCATTATATACAGTATATTATTCTATGTCTTTAACTAATTCATCTTTATATTTTATTATAGCAGCTATAATATCATTTTTTATATTTAAATATAGTGCAAATATACCTTATGTTTCATTAATAAATAAAAATAATTATTCAATATTAACAGAATCTTTATATAAAACAATATTAAAAATGGTTAAAGAACAAATAGGTGATAAATATACAATATATATGCCTTTAATATTTTCATTATTTATAATAATATTAGTATCTAATTTAGTAGGTTTAATACCATATGGTTTTTCACCTACAGCTTTATTTGCATTACCTTTAGGTTTATCTGTAACTATTATTATAAGTGTTACTGTTATAGGTTTTGTTAAATATCATTTAAAATATTTTAGTGTATTATTACCATCTGGTACACCATTAGGTTTAGTACCATTATTATTAGTAGTAGAATTATTATCATATATAGCAAGAGCTTTTAGTTTAGGTATACGGTTAGCTGCAAATATTACATCAGGACATATTTTATTAAATATAATATCTGGTTTTTTATTTAAAACTAGTGGTATTGCATTACTTTTTGTTATTATACCTTTCACTTTATTTATAGCTTTAACAGGTTTAGAATTAATAGTTGCTATATTACAAGCTTATGTTTGGAGTATTTTAACTTGTATTTATATTAAAGATTCTTTAATTTTACACTAATACCCCTTAAAATATATTTTTTTATTATGAATATTAAATATTTTAAGATAAATATTTTAACTAATAACCAAATATCTTAAATATCTTTGATATTAAGAAATATTTTTAAAAATATTTTTATTTCTTATCTATTAAATATCTAAATCTATTTATTATAAATATTTAAATAAAACTTAAAAAATGAAAATTTTCACTTCAAAAATTATTATTTTTTATAATATTTAATAAAATAATTAATTAAATATAATACATATTTTTTATTTTAAACTTTTAAAAATATCTTTAATATTTAGGATAAATATTTTTTTATATTAGAACTTATATAAGAATAGTAATTGATATATATTAATATTAACAAATTTCTATAAATATAAAATGCTAGTATAATTTCTATTGTATATAATATTATTTTCTATTTATAATATTTTAAAAATTTATTTTTAGATATAAAAATTATTATAATTATAATTGGTATAAACTATTTACTACTATAATATTTGTTATTAATATATACTAATTTCTAGATATAAATAGAAATACTGATATTTAGATAGATACTTTTCTAAATATTATTTTATTATTATTTTATAAATTAGTCTATAAGCGAGCGTAGTGAGCTATATTTATTATTTATTTTAAGTTTAACCTTTATTATTATATTGTATTCTTTGTCTATAAGCGAGCGTAGTGAACTATATTTTACTTATTATACTCCCTCCCCTATAACAGGGTCATTATTTAAGAATTATATTAAGTTATATTTTCATACCTATATTCCCCTGTATACCTTTATTTGAGTTGATTAGGAATTAATTCAATATTTTTAAGGTTTATCTTATGATTAGTCTTCCTTTGGTTTTATCGTATTTCTTTAACGTTCGGATCATAGATCCTCACTTAGAAATACTTACTGATATTGATTGATATACTAATAGATATGAATACTTTTCTAAATATTATTTTATATATTTAGTCTTTAACCATTTTTATGTAATATACCTTTATTGGTGATTTATTAGTGTTATAGCAAGTGAACCAAGTGAGGGAGCATTATATTATTTTATAATATATATTAGTTCGCCTACGACAGGATTATAATTTATTTTTTATTTATATTATGAATAAATCATTAAAACTTTTAATATTAATATATTCTTCAATTATTATTTTATAAATCACATTAATTATATATTCATGTCTGAATAATATTTAAAAATTAAAAAAAAAAATATCAAAAAAATGTTAGCAAGCGCAAAATTAATAGCTGCTGGTTTAGCTGTTTTATCTTTAGCTGGTACATCTATAGGAATAGGTAATGTATTTAGTTCATTATTAAATTCATATAGTAGAAATCCTTCATTAAGAGGTCAATTATTTACTTATAGTATTTTAGGTTTTGCTTTAGTAGAAGCAATGGGTTTATTTGCATTAATGATGAGTTTCTTATTCTTATATGGATAATACCCCTTTTATATATATATATAATATAACTTATAAAATTTAAAAATTTTCTAAATATCAATAGATATTTGGTAATTAGTATATATTATTTCTATAAATTACTAATATAAAAAAATATTTATCTTAAGATATTAGGTATAAATATATAATATTATTATTGTTAAATTGTAATTTATGTAATAACTAGATTTTTTTATATTATTATTATAAATATGACCTAAATAATAAAAATTTGTTTATATAGGTAAAAAATTTTATTAAGTCTTTTTAACTAATAATAGCACACCTTATAGAGATATTTTTATTATAATTTATTATTAGGTTTAAAATACAAATAATAATAGCACACCTTATAGAGATAAATTAATACATATTAAAATTCTTCATAATAAAATATTCTTATTTTACCTATTTTTTTATTAAGTCTTTTATACTTGTTATTATTATACACCTTATAAAAATATTTTTTATTAAATAAAATATTTAGGTATTTTATACTAATTATCTAATAAAATATCTTTGATAAATATTTTAAAATATTAGTCTATAGATAAGTAATTTATAACTAGGATAAATATTTTTTTATATTAATAATTTATAATAATATACCTTATAGAGTTAAATATATTCCTTTATTTTTTTAGGTATTTTATATTAACAAAAAATCATTTTAAAAGGTAAATATGTATAGTTTAAATAAATTATAGTAAAAATTATTAAAATAAAATATCTTTAGTATAAATATTTTTTATATTAGAATATATCCTAAATATTACCTAAATAATATTTACTTGTTTATATTGAAGAAATTTATTTGATAATAAGTATTAGTCTAAATAAACTCTAAAAATTATTATAAAAAAATCGGAGGATACCATTAATCATAATACAGATGTTATAAAATAATATTTTTCAGTATATACTACAAGGATTTTTTTTATTATCACTTTCTTATTAGCTTAAATGTTATAAAATTTGTAATTTAATTATTCAGTACATACAACATAGAAAAATTAATTAATATTAAACAGAAAAAAAAATAGGAAAATGGGTTGTAATTGATGAAAAAAAATATAATTTAATTTAGGCTGTATATATAAACAGTTATGATAAATTAAGGTATAAAATTTTAGTAAGATGGTTTTGTAGGTAAAATTTTATTAAGTCTAAAATACAAATAATAATAGCATATAGAAATAAATATATTACCTTATTTTTTAAGATATTTTATATTTGTTAAAAATGATTTTTAAAGGTTTATATAGTTTAAATAAATTATATAATGATTAATTTAATAAATATTTGTTATTATAACATATTATTATTTTTATAAAATAAGTCATTATATATAAGCACATTATAGTTTTTATTAAATATTTTAATCTAATATGTTATAAATTATATAATGATTATTAAAATAAATAATCAATTTTAACTAGAATAATTATTCTAGTTATACTAATATCTAAAAATATTTATAATATAAAATATCTAGATATTTGGAATATTTAAATATAGTATATTTAATAATATAAATTTTTTATTAAATATAAAATAATATAAATAACCAAAGATATATAAATTTAAGCCATTTTATAAACCAAAAACTAATTTAAATCAAAAAAAATAAATTTATTTTTTTTTTAAATCTTTTTAAAATTTATATAGTTTGGAAAAATATTATAAATAACAAACTATATAAAAATGGACTTTTTTTAATACAATATATTAAAGGAAAAAACTATAAAAGTTAATATAAAAAAATATATATTATAATGAATATATTTTCATTTTATATAATAAATAATGATGCACCAGAACCTTGGCAAATATGTTACCAAGATAGTGCTACAAAAATTATGTCAGGTATTGATAAATTAACAGGTGAAATATTTTATTATGAAACATTATTATTAATAATAGTAGGATGGGTATTAATATCTGCTATAATAAAATATACTAAAACAGAATTATCATATAAATATTTTAATCATGGTACTTTAATAGAAATATTATGGACTTGTTCACCTGCTTTTATTTTAATAGCTATTTCTTTCCCTTCTTTTAAATTATTATATTTAATGGATAGTATAATAGATAGTCAAATAACTATAAAAGTATTAGGTTTCTTTTTAGGTGGCCTAAAATTATATATATTAAATAAAATGAAAGACACCATTTAAAATGGTCAGAAAAATAATATGTATTTAAATATCAAGTATTATAATTATTTAATATTTAATATAAATCCTAGATTATATTCTTCTCATTCTTTAAGTTCTTTTTAAAATCTACAATTATATTATCATATAAGTAATATAAGAGATATTAATAAAATAAAAACATATAATGAAGATGTATTATCTGTTATTATAGAATTTCTATTAAATTATAGAAATAAAAGATCTGGTAAAAAATATAAGAATATATTACATATTTATTCTGATTATTTTTATCTAAGGTTATATAAATAATTAAAAATCTAGACAATATATAAGAACGATTAAAGATATATAAGATAAAATATGGGATAAAAATCCTGGTTATGAATTTTATACCTTTAGAAGTTTTAATTGTATACAAAAAATGTTTTATAATAATGGTTGAAAAGTAATACCTTTAAATATTTATTTTATACCATTAGCTTTAACAGTGTGGATTATGGATGATGGTAATAAAAATAAAAATTGTTTTAAATAAGTTGAACTATTAAATGATACCATTAAATCCAAGAATATATAATATTTTTGGTTTTTAAATAATCTATTAATTATTTAAGAAATAGGACCTTATATACACTCTAGTATGTTATATAAATTTATTAATTATATTTTATAATAATATATATTAAAGTTCTTTCAACCCACACACATATATATAATAGTCGTGAAAAATTATTATTTTTCTAAGAATTCGACAGAATTCTTAAAGGCTTTTGCCTTTGGCAATGCTAGTGAAAACAGTTAAAATACTATATTTTACAATACCATTTATAGTACAAGACTGTCAGTAAGTGATTTATTTTTTTTAACTTATTGCAACAGACTGGGTCACTAGTGGGTATCAAAAATGATGCTTAATGTACAGTCGAAATAAATTATTAAATTTTAATAATTGCACCAATGGTATTGGTCTTATGAATATTCAGATTATTTAGATAATTCAGGTGATTCTATATCTTTTGATTCAATAATGATACCTACAGATGATTTAGAACCTGGACAATTTAGATTATTAGAAGTAGATAATAGAATTGTTTTACCAATTCATACACATATAAGATTTATATGTACTTCTTCAGATGTAATACATAGTTTTGCAGTGCCATCTTTAGGTTTAAAAATAGATGCTTTACCTGGTAGATTAAATGGTATATCTACATATGTAGAAAGAGAAGGTACATTTTATGGACAATGTTCTGAATTATGTGGTGTATATCATTTTGGTATGCCTATAGTAATAGAAGCTGTAAGAATAGAAAAATATTTAGAATGGTTAAATATACATTTAGATAATACCCCCTCTTCATAAAATATATATCTATTCTTGTTTTTTTTTAGGTAAAAAAAAAATTGATCAAAAATCAATTATAAATAAAATTACTTATAATTATATTGAAACAAATAATTATAATATATTAAATTCTTTAATAAAAATTATAGTTATTAAATATAAAATAGAACAATATATAATAATCTAATTAAAAATTTTTATTTATAATATAATAATATTTCTGAATTTATTAATATTTTAATCTAAAATGTTATAAATAATTATGATGAATTAAAACATTTTAAAAGATTATGGAAAAATTACTTGTATAATATTATAAAAATTATATATAATCAAATAGGATTAAAAAGAAATAAATTAATCATGATAATAGGTAATGATATAAATCATAATATTATTTTTAATGAATATAATAAACTTAAAAAAATAATGTAAATAAAAATCAAAATTCATTAAGTATTGATATTATAGCTAATATAAATGATTTTTTATTTATTTTATTTAAATATATTATGTGAATTTGATAAAAAAATTTATATATTTAAATAATAAAAAAAAAAGAGTATTTAAATATATTTATATCAGATAATAAATATAATAAAATAGGCTATATATATTTAATATAGATAAATTATAAATATAATAAAATAGGCTATATATAAATATTTATTCTTAATATTTTATATATTAAGAAATATTAGTAAATTTAGATTAAAATATTTATAATTTTATAAAATATTAGTCTTTGATAAGTAATTTATAACTAGGATATTTAGGATATTAGGTATAATAAAAAGTATAATGTGCTTATATATAATGACTTATTTAATATTTAAAAACTTATTATTATTGTATATAGAGATAAAAATATTAATATAATTATTAGTAAATTAATATCAAAAATTATACAAAAAATATAATTATTTAAAAATTTAAGGGGTATTAATGTATAATTATCATAGAAACAGGTAATTCTAATATATTAAGTAAACTATTTGGAAATATACCAGTAAAAAGTATAAAACCTAAAAGTGTTATTAAAAGATTAAAATCTAATATATTAATATCTTGATAAGATTTTAAATAAATACTATAACTACCAAAAAAATTTTTTATATAAAAATATATAGAATATACAGGTACTAATATAATACTAATAGTAAATATTATAGCTGTAAAAGGAAAATGATAGTTAAAAATACTAATAAAACTTATAAATTCACCAATAAAATTAGATGTTAAAGGTGTAGACATATTAGCTAATATAAAAATAAAAGTTAAACTAGAAAGTAAAGGCATATAAATAGATAACCCTTTAAAATAAAGAATTATACGTGTATGAAAAATATTATATAATATACCCACACAAATAAAAAGAGCAGGAGACGTTAAACCATGAGCAAAAGATAAAAATAAAGCACCTGTAATACCTTGATAATTATTTGAAAAAAGAGCCATTATAATAATAGCCATATGACCTATAGAACTATAAGCTATAATTTTTTTCATATCTATTTGTCTTAAAGTAGAAAAAGAAGAATAAATTAAACTTATAATACAAAGAGTCATTATTAAAGGTAAAAAATAAGTAGATGCATAAGGAAAAAGAATTAAAGAATATTTAATAAAACCATAAGTAGCTAATTTTAACATTAATGCTGCTAAAATTATAGAACCTGTTAAAGGTGCTTCAGTATGAGCTAAAGGTAACCATTGATGTACAGGTAATAAAGGTGTTTTAATAGCAAAACTTATAAAAAAACCTAACCATAATATAATTTGTAAATTATTATCAATATTAAAAGTTGAAATTAATAAATAATCTGTTGTACCATAATAAGTATATATTTTTATAATACTTAATAACATTAATAAAGATCCTGCAAAAGTCATTAAAAAAAATTTATATGAGGCATATATTCTAGTTTTTTCTTTATTTATTTTACCTTTAAACATACCTTGAGAATCACTTCCATATAAACCTATTAAAAAAAACATAGGTATAAGAGAAGATTCAAATGTTATATAAAATAATAAAATATCTAAAGATGTAAATATTAACATAAAAATTAATTCTGTTAATAATACTAATATCATAAATGTTTTAATTTTTTTTTTTATATTAAAACCTGCTAATATTGCTATAGGCATTATTAAAACAGTTAATATTATAAAAATTAAAGATATAGAATCTATACCTAATCTAATATTACTTATCATTAATGTATTAATATATTCAGGATTATTATAATCAAATAATATCCATATTAATAATACTATAAATAATTCTATTATACTACTAAATAAAGCTAATTTTTTAATTATAACAATATTATTAATAGGTAAAATTAATAATATTGTTATTAAAGGTATTAATAATAATAATAATGTATACATATATATAATAATATAATTTATAAATACTTATATAATTATTACTAATAATTTTCTTCTTATATATATATTATATATAATTATAAATTTTAAATTTTTAATCTAATTATTTATAATTTTTTTAATATTTAGTATAAATTTATACCAAATATTTTTAAATACTTATTTCTTTTTTTTTTATATTCAAACCTCCTTTATTATAATTAAAGATTTATTAAATAATATTTTATATTAATAAATTTTATTAATATTATCATTATATTTATCCAAACTTTATTTAATTATATAATATTTGAATTATTTATATCATATATTATAAAGTTTTCCTATTTTATTTTATATATTTTTAAAATATAATACTAATATTTTTAACTAGTAATATATAATTTATATTAATACTAATTATTATAGTAATTTCTATACTAATTATATATTCTAAATAACTAAATATCAAAAGATATCTAAAGATATTTATAGACTAATATAAAAAAATATTTATCCTGGTAATAAATAATAATAATAATATATTTTTTTAATAAGTGTTTATAGATTAAGCCGTTTAATCATATTAATAAAATGTGATAAATTTAAAGTTATATATTATTTATATAATTAACTAGTTATAGATAAATCTATTTATTCATATTAATAAAAAATTATTAATTAACAGTTATAGATTCTAATATAAAAAAATATTTATGTTATACCAAATATCAAATGATAAAATATCTATAGATGTTTAGTCAAAATATTTATCTTTAGATATTTTATACTTAATATTTATAATAAAAATTATTACCATATATAAATACTTATTATAACTATTTATTATTCCTAGTTATAAATTACTTATCAAAAGATATTTTTGATTAATATTATAATAAATATATTTTTTTTGAAAAATAGGTAATAATAAATTTATAAAATATTATTTTACTTATTTAACTAAACTTAAAGCATATGATAAACCATTATCTAATATATTATCATTATATATTGAAACATTTAATATTAATGGTAAATTAATATCTTATACAATAGGTTTATATTATGGAAAAAATTGTATAGTAAATATAAAAAATATATTATAATCATATTATTTATATACTTAATTTATCTAATTTTTATTATCTTTTTTTTTTTTATTAAAATCATAAATATTATACCTCAAAAATCAGTTATAGGTATAGTATATTTTTATATATTATAAAAAAAATATATTATATTTTATGATTTGTATAAAATATTAACTCATAATCTTAAAAAATTAGATCAAAATTTTAATATTACTAAATTAGATTTTACTCATAAATTTATGGATTATTTTCATAAATTTAATTATAAAAGTATAATAACTGATATTTAATATTGGAATAATTATATATAAAATTTTAAAAGTATTTTAGTATACTAAATTAGAAACTTTAAAATATTAAAAAAATGATTGTATATTATTATATAAAATAATGTTTAAATTTAATAAAAATATACATTTTTTAAATTATATTACTTTATCATCTATTTCTTTAACTATTTATAGAACTTATTTTTTTAAAGAAAAATTAATAGTTAATATATATAATCAAATAAAAAGAAATATTAAAAAAGGATATTATGGTAGTGAAATTAATATTTATAAAGGTCAAAATTTATATGATATAAATTCATTATATTTTAAAATGATATATCAATTAACAATCCTTTAAGAATACATAAAAAAAATTTTTATGATTTTTTTATGTAAATATTATAATATCTGATATACCTTTTTATATTTTTATAATAAATAAAATTATTCTATAGTAGAATTAATAGGTATATATTTTAATAAAAAATAAAAATATATTATTATAGCTTATGTTAAATATAAAAAAATTTTCTATTAAATTCTTTATACGGATTTATTTCAAAAAAATATTTATATTAATAAAGGGGGTATTAAAAATTATTTTTTTAATAATTTTTATTCATTTTTAAACATAAAATAATAGGTCCAATCATAGCTAAAAGAAGAATAAAACTTATTAAAATTAACCAAAGACAATGTGTAGTATATAAACAATAACCAATTAATTTAATATTGGAAGAATAAAAATAAATATTATTAATTCCAGAAATAATATTTTTATTATTATTTATATAAGATAAATCTAAATAATAATAAATTAATATACATAAAATACCTGTTATTAAAGGTATATCTTTTTTTAAATCTAAATATTTTATAGTAGAAGGAAAGTCAGTTTCAAGCATCATAATAGCAAAAATAAATAAAATAGAAATAGCTCCTACATAAATAATAAAATATGATAAACCTATAAAAGTTAAACCATAAAAAATAAATAAAATACCAGTTAAAATAAAAACAGAAATTAAAGAAAGTACAGAATAAATAGGATTAATAAAAAGAAAAATTAATAAACCAAAAATAAAAATTAAAATATTAATAAAAGGTGTTATAATCATTATTATTATATATATTTATAAGGTGCTATATAAAGTTTAAAACTTATTGGAGATAAAGAGAATTGAACTCTTTCTTTAGGTTTGCAATACCTATATACTACCTTTATATTATATCCCCTATACCAATAATGTGATTTGAACACATTACTTCCCTTTGGAAGAGGGACGGTTTACCATTTAACCTATATTGGCAATAAATATATTTAACCTACTTGGAGAAATTGGTAGACTCAAACGACTTAAAATTGTTTGCTTATAAAGCGTGAGGGTTCAAATCCCTCAGTAGGTAAAAGAGAAATATACATTTTGGTATTGTAATCGTCCTGTAAAGACGATGGGTTTATCCCATTTTGGGTTCGAATCCCAAATTTCTCAAAAAAGGGGAGATAGCTCAACGGTAGAGCTTACTGCTCATAACAGGAAAGATATTAGTTCAAATCTAATTCTCCTCAAAAAGCGAATTGGTGTAAAGGAAGCACAAGAGGCTCATGATCTCAAAGAGATTGTTCAATTCAATCATTCGCAATGATCTCATCATCTAATGGCAGGATATAATACCTTCAATATTAATATGTACGTTCAAATCGTACTGGGATCATAGAATCGTAACTTAACGGTAAAGTTTTTGTTTGATAAGCAAAATATAATGGTTCAATTCCATTCGATTCTACTTATTATAAATTTAATACTTAGATAAATAAATATCTACCACTTATTATAAAATAATAAATTTTTAAGATTTATTTTATAAATAATCGAAAAAATTTATCAAATAAAATATTTAATAAGGTTATTTTATAATACGACTTTGACCGTTTACGAAACGGCAACTTGTTGTTCGACAAACAACTGCTTTCATTAAGCTACAAAGCCTTTTAAATGACCAAATAGCATAAATGGTAATGTATAAGATTGCAAATCTTTTTGATAAGTGTTCAATTCACTTTTTGGTCTATATAAGAGAATATAACTTAATGGTAGAGTATCAAACTTTTAATTTGTATAGTTTGGGTTCAAATCCCAATATTCTCATTAGCCTTGATAGCTTAACTGGTTAAAGTACGGAACTGAAAATTCTGGGTAGGATGTTCAAGTCATCCTTAAGGCATAAAATTATTATTTGACAGGAAAGGGTATGAATCCTTAATTTTCGTGTATGAAACGAATGTTTTACTTTAAACTATCTTGTCTTTAATTTGGATGGAGGGATTCGAACCCCCGTATATCGAATCCAAATTTCGAGGCCTTACCTACTTGGCTACATCCAATTAGCCGAGTATGGAATTTGAATCCATAATTTGTAATTTACAAGATTACCGCTTTACCTTTAAGCTAACTCGACTTTTTTTATTATTTAAGATTTATATAATAATTTTATTATATTAACATTTAATTACCTAATAACTTGAAATTATTAGAATAATTATCAAATATTTATAAATAAATAAATTAGTTATTTATTTATAACTAGTATAGTTATTGGTTATTGGTATTCTAATACCAGTAATTTATTATTAGTCATTAGATCTGTTATTAATAAACTTGTTTTTTAAAATATCTTTAGATAAATATTTTTTTATATTAGTAATTTAAAGATATGTTATTTATACCAATTAATATATAAATTACCAAATAACTAGAATAGTTATTTGGTATACCTAATTATTATAACTTGTTATAATAACTAGTATTATTCTAATAATTATAGTTATTATCAATTCTAAATAACTTGTCAATATTTGATTATTAGTATTATTCCTATTACCAATAACTAATAATAAATTACTTGGTTTATTAGTTCTAGTAATTACAAGTAATTTAAAGACAATTTATTTACACCAATTATTATTATAATACCAAATATCTATAGATCAATATAAAAATAAAATATTTTTAGATAAGTTATTTTAAAATAACTAGTTCAACTTATTTATACCAATAATTTATTACTGGTTGAATACCAAATAACTAATGATCTGTTAAATATCAATTGATATTTAGTTAAAATATTTATCAATATTTGCTAATAGGTATTAATATTTTATTTTTTAGCAGTAACCTGGAATTGAACCAAGATCAAATCATTAACAGTGATTGGCTTTACCTTTAAGCTATAACTGCATATTATAATAATAATTTATTTATTAAATATATATATTAACTAATATTTTGTATATATAATTGATAAAAGTCTTTTATAAAATTTTGTAATTTATATAGTTATTTATTCTTTTATAATTATTTTTATTCATTAATAATATAAATATTAACGGATAGAATAGGATTCGAACCCATGAAGATTATAAAATCTTGTTTCGTTTCAAGCGAAATACCTTAAACCACTCAGTCATCTACCCTTATTATATTTAATATATTTAAGATTTATATAATAATTTTATTAAATCTTAAGATACTTATGTTTATAATAATTTATAAAAACAAACTATATAAAAATGGACTTTTTTTAATACAATATATTAAAGGAAAAAACTATAAAAGTTAGAATAGAAAAATATTTATTATTTCATTCGATGAAGAATGTGAAATTAGTAAGAGACCTAACGCCTGTTATTTTAGGTAGTTTTGGGATTGTAGCAAGTATATATAATAATGAAAGACAAATTCAAACTCAAAAAGAAATAGCAAAAATGAAAATTGAAAATGCTTTATTAAATAATGTAGAAAATAAAACACAAATAAATTCAGCATTAGAAGATTTTTATAATTTTATAGAAATATTTAGTCAAACACAAATGATATTTTTATATAATATTTTATTTATTTTAGTATTATCTAGTTCTTTAATTTGTTTATATTTTCATTTTAAATTAAAATCTTTTTTAGATTATGAACCTAAATGGAAAATTTTAGCTTTTTTATTTAAATATTATAAAAATTATTTATATAAATTTAATGTTGGTTTTTATTCTTTAATTATTTTTTATTCTATTATTATATTATTAGTTAATAATATTTATTTTTTAATTAGAGGTATTCATTTTAAATATTTCTCAAATAGGTTACGAAATTTGCTTCAAAGATAATTTATATATAGGGATTTCATAATTAAAGGTTACGTATTTATAAATATGTAATCTTTTGGTATGCCTATAGTAATAGAAGCTGTAAGAATAGAAAAATATTTAGAATGGTTAAATATACATTTAGATAATACCCCTTCTAATTATATAATAATATAAAGGGCGAATAATAGGAATCGAACCTATATAAACAATGCCACAAATTGCTATTCTACCATTAAATTATATTCGCCATAACACTTTATGGGAATTGAACCCATATATATTAGTTTCGAAGACTAATGCTTTTATCCTTTTAAGCTAAAAGTGTTTATTTATTATATCATTATATTTTTATTAATAAGATTTAAAAAAAATTTTAATTATTAAAAATAACATATATAAAAGTTATAATTCTTAATAAATTTATATTCTAATTATACCAAATATCTAAAGATATTTTATTTTATAGATTACACCATTTATTTATTTTTATAAATAATGATAAATTTACAGTTATAGATTATCTTATTTATTTAATACCAAATATCTAATGATAAGTTTAATATTTATAGATATTTTTAATGATTATTAATAATATAAAATAAGTGATTATAGATAATGATTATATATGATAAATAGATTATAGTTATAAATTACTAATATTAAAAAAACTAAATACCTATAGATATTATTAGATATTTTATTTTTAATGTTTATAGATTACTATAATATAAATTTATAATTTAAAATAAGTCATTATAGATAACAATAATATATTTTTTTTATTATATTAAAATATAATATTTTAATTATATAATAATAAGGCTATATATAAGCATAACATATGATATAAATATAAAATATCTTAAAATATAAAATATTTATTATATATAGGCCATATATTTTTATCTAATATATTACTGATCTTAGGAATTAATGAAAATTCCAAATCTCTTTTAAAATTTTTTAAAGAATCTAACTGTATACAATTTTTGATATTATTATCAATAAGATCATTCACGTTATTATTTGATATTTTTTTAGAATAAAATTTTTTATTTATTAATATGATCTTAAAAGTTAAATTTTAAATATATGATCAAAAAAGTTAAATAAAATATATATGATTAAAAAAGTTAAATTTTAAATATATGATTAAACCATTTTAAATCAAGAATATAATGGATACGTCTAGTAGATGCAATGTAAAAATCAATTAGGAATTAATATCATGCAAGCTGAATTTTATGATATGTTTGGTCATGACATCAATTTCGATAATATAGACGAGTTTAATAACGTACATAACGTATTAAATGTACAGTTTTATAATAATCAGCATCATTTTTATTCGTTCATTCAATCCATAAACAATATTTTAAACAGACCTAATAATGATTGGGAGAATCTAGCTATAAATTAGCAAACAAAAAATGAACAACTGTTATATAGATATATATCGGATATAGTTAATCCTAATATAATATTGACAGAAAGTTACAGTGTAGATCTTTCAATATGGTTTTTACAAATATTTGAAATATTTCATGTTAGAAATGTACGTACTGTTCGGAATGATAGAATTAAATTTATATTTAGTAATTCTATATCCTAACCTGATTTAATTATTTATAATGTAATTAATGATGATCAAAATCTTATTGTTTTATAGGAAAATAAAATTAATAAGAGAATAAATGATGTTAGATATAAACTGATAGCTTATATGATAAATGCAGTCTCGTATAATAATAATAGAAATGTACATATACCAGTATATGCAATTTTATTTGTTAATGATATACCTACTTTTTATAGATTAGATATAGGAGATGATAAAGCAGCTGTATTTTTAGATGATATGAGATTACGTTATTCTCATTTTTATTCCTGTTAAAAATAATTATAATATCATTATTAGAAAAAATAGATTTAAATATCTTTATTAATGAATTTTATAATAAATAGCTATAATTATTTATACGGATGATGGGATTTGAACCCATAAAGCTAAGCTATGGCATCCTAAATACCATGTGTTTACCATTTCACCACATCCGTATGTGGTTATAAAAAAAATAATTAAAAATTAAGAATATCTTTACTTAATTCAAAAATAAAACCTAAAGTTAAAATAATAAGAAAGAAAAAAACAATCCAATAACCATAAACAGAAATATCATATAAAATTGTAGCAAAAGGAAATAAAAATATTACTTCTATATCAAAAATTAAAAATAAAATAGCTACTAGATAAAATAAAATATTAAATTTTTCTCTAGCTGAACCTATTATATCCATACCACATTCATATGGTGATAATTTAGAAAAATCTGGTTTATTTATAGGTAATAATAAATTTATTATTAATACTAATGATAATATACATGGTGTTAATATTATAAATATAATTAATGAATTCATATTTATTAATTTTTTTTATTTATAGAGTTTATAACTCATAAAAATACATAAGATTCGAACTTATAACCTAGGATTTTTATCCCATATTTTACCTTTTAAACTATTATTTTAGGGTTATATTTTAATGTATTTATATTAGATGTTTTTATATGTATAGAACCTCTTAAACGTGACATTGTAACTAATATAGATAATGCTAATGCTACTTCTGCTGCAGCAATTGCTATTATATATAATATAAATAATAAACCTATTATATCATCATTATTTATTGAAAATATAGATAATATATAAGCTGTTCCTAATAATATTATTTCTATAGATATTACTATTAATAAATAATTATTTCGATTAAAAATAAAACCATATAAACCTATAAAGATTAGAAAAAAACCTATTAACATTTTTATATTATTTTTATTATAATTTTTTGGTTAAATATAACCCCTTCTTAATATTTTATATTATACGGAAAAAGGGGGATTCGAACCCCCATGAAATATTATTTCATAGTTTAGCAAACTATTGCCATACCATTAGGCGATTTTTCCTTAAAAGCAATAGCTCGGTACCGACCCGAGATCAAATCATTAACAGTGATTGGCTTTACCTTTAAGCTACTACTGCTTATATAATATATAATAAAGATTTATATAAAAATATATATAAAAATAAAATATCTTAAAATAAATATTTTTTTATTTCTCTTTTGATATTTTGTATTTCTATAATATATATAATTAGTATATGATATAAATTACTAAAATATTATTAGTTATTAGATAAAAATATCTTTTGATATTAGGTATAATATAGTATAAATATCTTTAGATAAATATTTTTTCTAATAATTAAATATCTATAAATATTTTTTCATTTGATATTTTAGATATAAATTATTAATTATTATTTTAATAATTGGTATAGTTATTAGGTATATTAATTACTTGTTATTAGTATAATATATATTTTTATAATATAAATATCATTAGATAAGTAATTTATAAATTACTTGTTATTTGTATATTATAATTTCTATTAATATAAATAACTAAAGATAATAATGAAAGAATATAAAACAACAAATGAATATATTAACTATTATAATATAAAAAATAAAACATTATATATTCCTAAATATAAAGAAACAGAAGAAGTAATTAAATTTAATGAATTTATATATATACACTTATTTTGTAACAATAAAAAATGTAAAGGATGTTTATTTGAATAATTTAAATATTTTTATAAAATGAAATATATTTTTTATTATATATAATAATACCATTAATATCTTTCTCTTTTTCGAATTCACTTATTTTATTTATTTTAAATATAAATTGTTTATCATTGATATATTTAAAATAGTTATAATCATAATTCGTTACATCTGTAGATTTATATTTTACTCCTATGTATTTGGAATAATTATCAACAAACATATCATCTGTTATTATTATTCTATCTGATATATAATTTTTTATTTCATTGATTCTTTCAATACTTATATTATTATTATTTTCTTTTTCTTTATTAATAATATTAATAATATTATTATTTCTTTATTTTCTTTATTAATATTTATATTGATAGTAGTAGTATCAACAATAGTATTATTAGTAGATTTTTTCTTTATATTGTAATAACGTTTACAATAGCAAATATTATTCAATTAATTAAATTCAATTCTATTGCAATTTTGACCTTTAAAACAACCATATTTAATAACAGATTTACAAGAAGGTATCTGAGAAGTGGATGTATTGTTATCATTATTGTTAATATTAATATTATCAATAATAGTTAATTCTTTTTCATCATCATTATTATTAATATTATTATTAATAACAATAACTAATTCTTTTACAATATTAGTATTGTAAATAGTATCAATATTATCAATAATAACTAAATCTTTTTCTTTTTTAATATTAGTATTGTAAATAGTATCAATATTATCAATAATAATTTCTTTTTTATGAAATATATATTATTTTTATTTAATATAATATATATTAATTTCTAATAACCATAAATATTTTATTAAAATTATAATATAGCTATATATCATATACCAATTATTATTCTTATAATTTTAATAAAAAATAGCAAATGATAAACATAAATTATTTTTACAATTTTATAATGTATTTAATATATATTAAAAATACTAGTATATTTTACTTGTATAGTTAAAATTAAAAAAAAATAATAATGTATGGTTATATTTTAACTATTTTCTATAAATAAAAAAATTATTTTTTATTTATGTGATTGATTGATCAAAGCTGTTACGAAGAAAAGTGACAGAACGGTTTGTTTAAGAAATATGATAAATGAAAATATAATATAAAATTAAATAAATTTAGTTATATTAGCTATATAAAAATTTTAACCCTTAGTATAAATATTTATTAATAAAAGGTTTAATAGAAATTATGATATTATAAGTTTAAATATAAGTATCTATTATAAATTTTAATACTAAATTAAGATAAGTTATATAAGTAAAACTATGGGTATAAAATTATAAATAATAAAAAAAAATAATCTTTATTTTTTTTTATTATTTAATAAATCTTTATTAAATAATAGAAATATAAATCAATATATTATATATAATATTATTTCCTTAAAAATAATAGTTTAAAAGGTAAAATATGGGATAAAAATCCTAGGTTATAAGTTCGAATCTTATGTATTTTTATGAGTTATAAACTCTATAAATAAAAAAAATTAATAAATATGTTATTATCATTAATAGAAATATTATTATTAATATTTCCAGTTTTATTTGCTATTGCTTTTTTAACATTAACTGAAAGAAAAGTTATGGGTTCTATGCAAAGAAGAGTAGGACCTAATAAAGTAGGTATATTTGGTATATTACAACCTATAGCAGATGGTATAAAATTATTATTAAAAGAAACTATAATTCCATATCAAAGTAATAAATTATTATTAATATTAGCACCTTTATTAATATTTACTATTAATTTAATTGGATGGGCACCAATACCTTTTAGTAAAGGTTATCAAATATCTGATATGGAATTAGGTATTATTTATATTTTAGCTATTTCTTCTATTGGTGTAGTAGGAATAATATTAGCTGGTTGGTCTGGTAATTCTAAATATTCTTTAATGGGTTGTTTAAGAACAACAGCTCAATTAGTTTCTTATGAATTATTATTAGGATTAACTATTTTAACAGTTATTTTAATAATTAATAATTTTAATATAAATAATATTATACTTTTTCAACAATCAATTTATTTTTTTATACCTTTATTACCTTTATTTATTATAATTTTTATATCAGCTATTGCTGAAACTAATAGACCACCTTTTGATTTAGTTGAATCTGAATCAGAATTAGTAAGTGGTGCTTTTACTGAATATAGTTCATTTTCTTTTGCTCTTATATTTTTAGGTGAATATGGAGCTATGATAACAATGTCTACTTTAATTACTATCTTATTTTTAGGTGGTTATTTACAACCTTTTTTTATTAATTCTTATTTTGATTCAATTTCTTTAGGTATAAAAATATGTTTTTTATTATTTTGTTTTATTTGGGTTAGATCTACATTACCTAGAGTTAAATTTAATCAATTAATTTCTTTATGTTGGAAATCTTTATTTCCATTAGTTTTAGGTTTATTTATTTTTGTTTCTTCATTAGTATTAATTTTTAATTTAACATATATTATTTAATTCCCCTTTGAATAATATTTTATATATTAATATATTATTTTTTTTTATATTAGTCTATATTTGGTTATTTATAACTTAAATATCTAAAATATCAATATATATCTAATTATTATTAAATAAATCTATTTTTAATAAATTTGAGTAAAAAAAGAAAATAGGTTTTCATAAATAAGGTTTAAATTTATCATTTTTATTATGATAAATCGTTGGCTATTATCAACGAATGCTAAAGATATAGGTACATTATATTTAATTTTTGCATTATTTTCAGGATTATTAGGTACATTATTATCATTAGTAATAAGATTAGAATTAATGGGTCCTGGTATACAAATTTTACAAGGTAACCATCAATTCTTTAATGTAGTAGTAACAGCACATGCATTTTTAATGGTATTTTTTTTTATTATGCCTGCTTTAATTGGTGGATTTGGTAATTATTTTATACCTGTTATGATAGGTGCAGTAGATATGGCATTTCCTAGATTAAATAATATTTCATTTTGGCTATTACCGCCATCATTATTATTTTTATTAGCATCAGCTTTTATAGAAAATGGTCCAGGTACAGGTTGGACGGTTTACCCTCCATTAGCCGGTATACAATCACATTCAGGGGGATCAGTAGATATTGCTATTTTTTCATTACATTTAGCAGGTATTAGTTCTATGTTAGGTGCTATTAATATAATAACAACTGTTATTAATATGAGAAGTCCTGGTTTAAGTTGGCATAAAATACCATTATTTGTATGGGCTGTTTTTGTAACTTCATTTTTATTATTATTAGCATTACCTGTATTAGCAGGTGTATTTATTATTGCGCCTGCTTTAAATTTGGCTATTTGCTGGAAATTCCTAATATTTATAGGACAATCAGCAAGAAATTTAATAAATTTGGATTTATTAGAGATCTTCAGAGACTATACGCCTCAATTTATTTATTGTAATGAATTAATAATTATAAAAAATTTATTAAATAAAAATAGTAATCAAGATAAAAGATATTATATACATAAAGAAAATAAAGATATAAAAGAATTTAATGAGAATTTTAGTTATTATTTAGCTGGTTTAATTGAAGGTGATGGTACTATTATAGTACCTAAAACAGAAAGATCAAATAAAGGTAGAATAAATTATCCTTCAATACAAATAGTATTTAATTCCAAAGATTTACCTTTAGCTTTAATAATTCAAAAAAATTTAGGATTAGGATCTATTTCTAAAACTAAAGGTGTAAATGCATATAGATTAACTATAAATAATTATGAAGGATTAATAAAATTAACAAAATTATTAAATGGTAAATTTAAAACAGTAAAAATTTATTATTTTAATGAACTTATTAAATTTTTAAATAATCGATTTTCTAATTTTAATATTTTACCTATGGAATTAAATCAAACTCCTTTTTATTCTAATTCATGGTTATCAGGTTTTATAGATGCTGATGGTCATTTTAATGTTAGTTTAAATAAAAATAGTGTAAGTTGTCGTTTTGAATTAGTTCAAGCAATCGAAGACAAAAGGGGAAACGATAAAAAAGATATTATGATTAAATTAGCTGAATATTTAAATAAACAACTTAAAATAATAAGTAAAAGTTATTGTAATAGTAAAGATCAATATAATATAAATATAACTAATTTAGAATCGAATTTAATTATATCTAATTATTTATTGAAATATCCTCTTTTTAGTTCTAAATTTTTAAATTTTAAAGATTATTACAAAGTTTTAATTTTAATTAAAAATAAAGAACATAAATCTTTAATTGCTAAGGAACAAATCTATTCTATTAAAAATCAAATGAATAATAAAAGAACTATTTTTACTTGGGATCATTTACAAAATTTTTACAATTTATATAAATAAAATATAGTCCATTTTTGTACGAAAGTACAAAAATTTTCACTTAGATACTATTTATATAAAATTTCAAAATGATTATTAATAATGAAAAATTATTATAAATTAGTATGTGGTCTTACGATACGTGAATAAAAATATACAAAAGCAATTACCATGTTATTATCAGATAGAAATTTTAATAGTTCTTTCTTTGATCCAGCTGGTGGTGGTGATCCTATTTTATATCAACATCTTTTTTTATATAATAATTTATTTTTATTTAAATCGGAATTTCAAAAAATTAAAAAATCTAATGCACCAGATGATAAATTTTTATATTGGTTAATTGGTTTTACGGAAGGTGATGGTTGTTTTTCTATAAATCATAGAAAAGAATTATCTTTTATTTTAATACAAGGTATAGATAATATAGAATTATTAAAAACTATACAAACTACTTTAAATATGGGTAATTTAATAAAACAAGGTCCTAGAGTATATAGATTAATAATACAAAAAAGAGAAGATCTAAGATTATTAATATTATTATTTAATGGAAATTTAATATTACCTTCACGTAAAGTTCAATTTAATCTTTTTCTTCTAAATTTTAATTCTAAATCATTAAAAAAAAAAGATTATACAATAATACCTTATTTATTATCTAATAATTTACCTTCTTTAAATAATACTTGGTTATTAGGTTTTACTGAAGCAGAAGGTTGTTTTACAATAAGTTTACTTAATAATTCCAAAGCTTTTCGTACTAGATATATTTTAAGTCAAAAAGGAGATATTAATTTACCTATATTAAGTTATTTAATATTATTATTTAAAGGTGGTAAAGTAGAAGGTCACTCAAAAAAAGATAATTATAGTTATATTATAAGTGGTTTAGATAATGTTCAATTTATTTATCCATATTTTGATAAATATGTTTTTATGGGCATAAAAGGTTTAAGTTATTTAGCTTTTAAACAATTAAATGAAAGAATTAAAAATGGTGAACATTTGAATTTAGAAAAAAGAAAAGAATTAGTTATTTTAAGTCATAATATAAATCGTAAATCTAAATAAATTAAATAGAAAAAAAGGAAGGGTTTATAATGTTCAATTATTTATAACATTATATGAAATTAATTAAGTAGATGTACATATTTTATGTTGAATTTAAAAATCTTAATTAATAAACGAATATTTTTATTTGTACCTTTTTCCTAGTCCCAACTTTTTTGTTGCCAATAATTGGATTAAGGGCTATATTTCTGAAAACGGTCAATTTGTCTCAATTTTTTAGAAAAGACCGTCGGATTGTGATATTTAAGATATCTAGTTCGCTACAGACTGGGTCAGAAATAGGTGACTTAAATGTTGCTTAATGTACAGTCGGTAATCAAAATCATTATGATTCATATATGAAAGTATAAATACTTTCAAGTGGAGATTTATGTGAGTAGTAAATCTTTTTGATTATGGGTTCTTTGGTCAAGGATGGCCCTTTGATTATAACATATATTGTAATTTATTGCAACAAACTATAAGCGGGAAAGTAATATATAACGTATCAAATACATTAGTAATAAGTGCATTTATAGTGCCCTTTAATGTAAAAATATATCAAAAATTTTACAATCCGCAAGTAACCAAAACGCTTAACTCGTGAGTAGGAACTTCAGAGACCATACGTTTGTTATCTTTTAATAATAATTCAAATAAATTTAATGAATGGTTAGCTGGTTTAATTGATGGTGATGGTTGTTTTCTATTATCTAAAAAAGGTTATGCTAGTTTAGAAATAACTATGGATATTAGAGATGAACATTGTCTAAATATGATCAAAAATCGTTATGAAGGTTCTATAAAATTAAGATCAAATGTTAATGCACTTAGATATAGATTACATCATAAATTAGGTTTATTAAAAATAATTAATGATGTAAATGGTTTAATAAGAAATCCAGTTAGAATGATACAATTAAATAAAATATGTAATCATTATAATATTAATTTTTTATTTCCATCTAAATTAACTTATAATAATGGTTGGTTAGTAGGATTTTTTGATGCTGATGGTAGTATAACTATAAATAAAACTAATCTGCAATTAGCTATATCTATTTCTCAAAAAACTACTCAAATTTTAGAACCTTTAATTGAATTATATGGAGGATATATTTATATTGATAGAAGTAAAAATGAATCATTTAAATGGTATATTACTGATAAAAAAAGTATATTAAATTTAATTGAATATTTTAAAAAATATCCATCTAGATCAGGAAAAAAAAATAGACTTCATTTAATACCTAAATTTTATGAATTAAAAGATTTAAAAGCATATAAAGCATCAGAAGATACTCTTTTAAATCGAAGTTGAAAAATATTTTTAAATAAATGGTCTAATTTTGAATTATAATTAAATAGATAAAGAGATGGTCCTTCATTTAAGAATAAAAATTCTTTTTTTGAAACATCCCGAGGTCAAAAAAATAATAAATAAAAAATATTATAATAAAAAAAATTTATCTACAATATCTGATCATGTACCTATTCATAAAAAACCTTTAAATGATAATGATTTTGGTTATTATTTAGCTGGTTTAATTGAAGGTGATGGTTCAATTAATAAAATTAATCCTTATATTAGTATATGTTTTTATGAATTAGATACACCATTAGCTTATTATATTAAAAAAAAAATAGGTTATGGAACTATATTAAAAATTAAAAATAAAAGAGCTATTAATTATCATTTAAGACATAAAGATGGAATTATTCGTTTAATTGATTTAATAAATGGTAAATTAAGAACTAATAAAATTATAGATTGGAATACATATATAATTCATAAAATAAATGAAAAATATGATAAAACATATTTTAAATATAATATTGATAATTCTAATTTAAAAAATAATTATTGGTTAGCTGGTTTTACAGATAGTGATGGATCATTTCAAATAAAAACTATAAAAAGAAATAATAAAAAAAATAATTATGAAATAAGATTAAGTTATCAAATAGATCAAAAAACAGATCATATACTTAATCAAATTAAAGAATTATTTAGTGGTTATTTAGGTTTTAGATCAAAATTAAATACTTATTATTTTCAAACAGTTAGTTTTAGTTCTGCATATAAAGTAATAAAATATTTAGATAATTATCATTTATTATCTTCTAAATATTTAAATTATTTAAAATGGAGAAAAACATATTTATATATTCAAAAAAGGGAACATTTAACATTAAAAGGTATTAAAAAAATCATAAAAATTAAAAAAACTATGAATTCTTATTCCAATGATAAATTTGAATTATAATATTTTATAGGCTTCGTAAATTAATTATATACTGGAAAATCTTATATAATTCTATTAGGATTAATAATCCTTTAAAACTACACCGAATTAAAAATTCGTAGTAACAATGTTTAGAATTTAAGACAATCAGTAGAAAACCTTATTTTTTTTTAATAACCTAATATTTATAAATATTATAAATAAGGGATTTCTCAGAGACTAAATAAGCAAAATAATGCTTAAAAATAAATAATCAAAATAATTGATTAAGATATAGTCCCTTCAAAATTGTGAAATTTTGAGTACTCATAATTATATTAGGATATAAATGAGTCAAGATTTAAGTTATATTATAATTTTACCAGCTTTTGGTGTTATAAGTCAAGTTATATCTACTTTCAGTAATAAACCTGTATTTGGTTATTTAGGAATGGTCTATGCAATTTTATCTATTGGTATTTTAGGTTTTATAGTATGGGCTCAAAATGGGTCTCCATTTATGAGAATAAATGGTAATAAATTTCACTATATGCTAAAAAGATCGCTAAATATTTGGTTCAAATTTTATAAAATTTTTAATTTGAAAAAATCTAAATATTTGATTAATCAGCAAGAAATCAATAGAATATATAAATTAAAAATTATATTTTCTAACTATGCCTGGTTAAATATTATATTATTTGACCTATTGGCTTTAATGGAAAATCTACTCTTAAATTTTAAAGTTTATTTAAAAATAGGGCAGACTTTGAATTCTTCAGAGACTACACGTGAAACAACTCTTTTAATTTTAAATAATAATAATTTTATTAATAATAATTTATTTTTAAATAATCAAAGTAATAAAAAAAAGAAAATATATAAAGATCTGGAATGGTTAATAGGTTTTACTGAAGGTGATGGATCATTCATTAAAAGTAAAAATAGATTATATTTTGTATTAACTCAAAAGGAAATAAAAATTTTATATTATATTAAAAGTTTATTAGGTTTTGGTAAAGTTTATATATATAATGGTATAGGTAGATATGTAGTTACAAAAAAAGAACATATAGATATATTAAAAAAACTTTTTTTTAATAATTTAGTTCTTAATAAATGTAAAGAAAGATTTAAAATATGGAATAATGAACAAATAGAAAATAATTCTATTGAATCATCTTTACTTACTCTAAATAATGGTTGGTTATCAGGATTTATTGATGCTGAAGGTTGTTTTAATGTAAATATTACTAAAAATGATAAATATATAACTGGTTATAGAGTAAGATTAAGATTTATGATAGATCAAAAAGATGAATCAGAAGTTTTAAAAAAAATACAAATCTTATTAGGTAATGGGAGAGTTTCTAAAAGAAGTAAAACAACTACTGAAAGATTAACATTAGATACCTTTATATCTTTTCCTAAATTAATAGATTATTTAGAAAAATATCCTTTAAAAACAAAAAAAAGAATAACATTTTTTAAATGGCGAAAAATTTATTTATTATGTAAAGAAAAAAAACATTTAACTATAAAAGGCTTTAATAAAATAAAAAAATTTAAAAAGTTGAAGATATAGTCCAAATATAAATTATTAGTTTATATTTCGCATCATTTATATACAGTAGGTTTAGATACGGATACGTTCTCTTGTGTCCTTAAGATTTTTAAATCTTATAAAATCGAGCTATATGCGGGAAACCTCTATTTTAATTATTTAAGTCCACTCGGATTATTTATAAAACCGTTCGGAAAAATCTTAAATAAGGAGCAATTCGCAGGAAATCAATTAATTAATGTAGAAGATATTAAAAATATATCTGATCATATGAATAAACATTCTTATCCTGAATCTGATAATGATTTTGGTTATTATTTAGCTGGTTTAATTGAAGGTGATGGTTATTTTGGTAAATTAGCATTAGAAATTATATTTAATGAAAAAGATATTTCTTTAGCTTATTTTATTAAAAAAAAAATAGGTTATGGTAATATTTATAAAATTAAGAATAAAAAAGCATATAAATATTATTTGAGTCATAAAGAAGGATTAAAAAAAGTTTTAGATTTAACTAATGGTAAATTTATAACAAATAATAAAATAGATCAATTAATAAAATATTCTTACAATACTAAATTTTCTTTAAATATTAAACCTCCTGCTTCTTTTTCTTTATTAAAAAATTATTGGTTAGCTGGTTTTAGTGATGCAGATAGTAGTTTTTGTATTACAATAGCTAAAAGTTCAACACATAAATTAAAATATAGTGTAAGATTAGAATTTAAAATTAAACAAAAAGATCCTACTATATTAAAAAAAATATTTAAAGAATTTGGAGGTAATTTAAATATATTTAATACTGAAAATATATATTGTTATAATTCTACTAATTTTAAAGTAGCTAAAAATATTATCAATTATTTTGATAATTATCACTTAAATTCTTCAAAATATAGAGAATATTTTAGATGGAGAAAAGCTTATAGAATAATTCAACGTAAAGAACATTTAACTTTAACAGGATTAATTAAAATATTAAAATTAAAAAAAAATTTAAGATCCTAATAATTTCTTATTGAGTTCCTCAGAGACGATAATTTATAACGCTCGAAATATTAACCTTATTTGATTAATATTATGATATAGTCCAAAATTTGACAAGAGCTTATTTCTCGGCCGCATCAATGATAATTGGTTTACCAACAGGAATTAAAATTTTTAGTTGGTTAAGTACTATGTATGGTGGTTATATTAGATTAAATACTCCTATGTTATTTTCTATAGGATTTTTAATTTTATTCACTATAGGAGGGTTTACAGGTATTATTTTAGCAAATGCTACATTAGATACTTCTCTTCATGATAAAATTATAATTTTTAATACTATATTACCAAATATTATTAAAAATAGATCAATAAATAAAAATTCCATTTTATTACCCAATAAAGATTATTTAGAAAAATTTTTAGTAGGATTATTAGATGGTGATGGATGTATTACTGTTTTTCATGATAAATCTAATAATTATTTAAGAATAAAAATATTAATAGCTTTACTAAATAATGAATTAAATCTTTATATGTTTAACTTATTAAAAAAAAAATTAGAAATGGGTAGAATATCTATAGAAAGAAAAGATAAATATGTCATATATTATATAGAATCAAAAAAAGATATATATAAAACATTAAAAATATTAGATAAATATCCATTATTAACTAGTAGAAAAATATGTCAATTAGAATATTTTAAAAAATTTTTAGAAAACAGAAATATAGATAATTATTTAAATATAAATAAAGCTAATATAAAATATTTCAAACAAGAAGATATTATTAATAAATTTAATAAAAATTTTTTATTACCTGATTATTTTAATGGATGGTTAAGTGGATTTATTGAAGCTGAAGGAAATTTTAAATTAATTTTATATAAAACAGGTGGTATTAAATCAAGACAATTTCAAATAGGACAAAATAATGATAAATATTTATTATTAGCTATAAAAACTTATTTAAATAGTTTTCATAAAATATATATAGATAAAGATTCTAATCCATTACATTATAGAATATCTATAGGTGGAGAAATAGCTAATAATAATTTACTAAAACATTTTAAAGAAAATCCATTATTAGGGAATAAATTATTATCATATAATATTTGGTATAATAGTTTTAAAGTTAAAAATTAAAAAATTTGTGTCTTTGAGTAATATTGCTATGATAATATAAAATTAATTATATTATCCGTAAAAATTTTATTTTTGCGAATGGGGAAATTTTAAATAAATATATTAAGGGATATATATCACTACATTATTTAAATTTATCCCATGGAAACCAAATTAATAAAACTATTTGTTTATTAAAAGTAGGATCTTTAGAGACTATACGCAATAATATTTTCATAAATAGTTTGAAAATATAAGATCTAGTCCAGTTAATAACTAACTTATTTTGTAGTAGCTCATTTTCATTATGTATTATCAATGGGTGCTGTTTTTGGATTATTTGCAGGTTATTATTATTGGTCACCTAAAATTATAGGTAGATCATTTAATGATTTATTAGGTAAAGTTCATTTTTGGGTTTTATTTATAGGTGTTAATAAATTAGCACCTATTATTATTAAAATTTTGTTTAATACTAGAAAGAGCTTACAAATATATATATACGATTTTTATAATTTTATTTATAAAAAGGATAATTATAGTGTATTTTTATTATATATCCTATTAATATGTAGGAGTCGATTTAAAAATATTATTTTTAAATTATTTACACTAATAAAGAATTATCTATATGCTCAATTAGTAGAAGTAAAAAATAATTCTTCGATATTACATATCGAAAAAAATATTTATAAAGCTTCTCAGAGACTTAACACAAAAAATTTACAATGGTTTATAGGTTTTACAGATGGAGATGGTTGTTTCTCAGTATATAAAGAAAAAAAATATCAAAATAATTGGAGACATGAATTTTCTATAGGATTACAAATAAAAGATATTAGATTATTATATAAAATTAAAAATTTATTAGGTTGTGGTACTGTAAAAAAATATAATAATGTAGCTGTTTTTCGTATAAAAAAATTAAAACATTTAGTTTATCAAATAATACCATTATTTGATAAATTTCCTTTATTAACAGAAAAAAAACGTATAGTATATTTAAATTTTAGAAATACTTTATTAAATAAATTTATTAATAGTAAAATAGCTACTAATGAAGATATAAATTTTGTAAAAAATTTACTCAATAATAATGATATTAATATTTTATATAATACACCTATAGAAAAATTTTTAAATAATATAGATTCTAATTATTTTGATAATTGGTTAGTAGGTTTTACTGAAGCAGAAGGTAGTTTTTATTTTATAAAAAATAAAAATTTAAAAGATAATATATCTCAAATTCCTTTAAAAGCTGAATTTAGATTATCTCAAAATAATAATGTAATTTTATTAACTAAAATTAAAGAAAAATTGAAATTAACAAGAAATGTTAATTTACAAACAAATAGTTCTAATCATTATTATATAGTAGCTAGCTCTATAGATACTATTCAAAATACCATATATTTTTATACTAATCCTTCTATAGTTAAATTTAAAGGTATAAAATATTTAAAATTTATACTTTGGTTAAAAGGAATTAAAAATATAAATAGATATAAAAATATTAAAATTCCTAATAATTATGGAGGTGATTCATCTTAAAAATTCTTATTCTTGTATATTAAGATATAGTCCTATTAATTATGAAAATAATTACATTGATATATTATATCATTTTAAAAAAATTGTAATTTAACATTTTTCCCTCAACATTTTTTAGGTCTAGCTGGTATATATCAAATTATGTATAATTTAATAGAAAATAATTTAGAAGTAAGTCAAATTGTATATTCCATCGATATTAGTATAAATGATATGTTATCTATTACACCAATATATTATTATGGTCCATATATATATCCAAAATTTTTTAAAAAACCTATACGTATTTATTCTCCTAAATTGGATAGAAATTTGATTGGTGTAGAAAATCGTAAACGAATTATCATATATCAATGGATAAATTTAATTAATGGTAAAATTTATATAGGTAGTTCTATGAATGGTTCTACACGTTTATTATCTTATTGAACTACTAGTGTTTTAAAAAAAAATTTACCTATTTATAATAATTTGAAAAAATATGGACATAATAATTTTACTTTGGCTATATTAGAAGATTTAGGATTCACAGGATCTGTTAATAAATCTTATTTATTAAATAGAGAACAATTTTATCTCAATATTTTATTTACTGAATATTCTTCATTAAAATTAAATTGTTCTCCTACAGCTGGTAGTACATTTGGATTTAAACATAAAGATAGTTTTAAATCAAATCGTACAGGTGAACTTAATCCAATGTTTGGTAAAACTTTTTCTACTCAATTTATAAATATGCAAATTAGAAATAAGGTAGGTAAAAATAACCCACAATTTGGTAAAAAAAAATCATCTGAAACTATAGCTAAATTAATTAAATTGGTTTATGTTTATGACTTTAAAAATAAAAAATTTATAGGTTCTTATTCTACTATAGATTGTATTAAAAAATTTAAAATAGGTAGTGATACATTAAAAAAATATATAAAAAATGGACTTCCTTATAAAAATTTATTATTTTCTCGGATTAAATTATATTAATTTTTCATGCCTCTATAGATTCCTTTAAAGTTTCTATTAGAAAATTGGGTTAATTGCAAGAAACTCCTATAAAATTTCATTTTTAGAATAATATATAAATAAACTAGAAGGTTGTTATTAACCTTTTATCTATAAAAATTTATAAATGAATTAAAATAATAGGAATATTTGCAGCGAAGTTTAATTCAAATACAATTAATTTTTGAATTAAAAACGTTCAACGACTAACAAGTGAATAGTATTAATAATAATCTTGTAACGTCTATATATAATTAGACGTAATGCCCAATCAGTGTATTTACGTTAAATAGACACTGAATAATATAGTCTGAACCCTGGATCATTTTTATTATGTTTGATTATTATAAATATTTAAAACGACTTCGTAAACATAATTAAACTGATCTTTTTATAAAATAAATTTACGTATAAAATATATTAACCCATTTAAGGGAATCAAATTATATAATATATATATTAAATTAAATAATTTATAAATTATTTAATTTAATTTTTATAAATGACGAAAGTCAGGGAGTAAAAATTAAATATTTTTGAATAACACAATTGATGCCTAGAAGAATACCTGATTATGCTGATGCTTATACTGGATGGAATGTTATTAGTTCTTATGGGTCTTTAATTTCTGTATTTAGTACTATTATTTTCTTATATATACTTTATAAACAATTAACTAATATAGAAAATCCTATTTCTAGTGATTATTGGTATTATCCACAATTCTTTAATTCTAGTATTAATATTAATACACATACTATTAGTTCTTATGGTTTAGAATGGACTATTGCTTCTCCTACACCTTTACATTATCTTTATGAATTACCTAAAGTAACAAATAATATTAATAATTAATACCCCCCTTAAATTTATTTTATAAAAAATTAAAAAAAAACCTTTATTTTTATTAAATAATTTATTTAATAAATCTTTATTCTATATTTAAAGAATCAATATATTGCCAATATAGGTTAAATGGTAAACCGTCCCTCTTCCAAAGGGAAGTAATGTGTTCAAATCACATTATTGGTATAAGTAATATAAAATATTCTTAATATCTTAAAATATTTTATTTTTATATTAAAAATATTCTTAATACCCTAAATATAGACTAATATTATTTTATATTTATGTTTAGATATTTTTAATGCTTATAGATAACCATTATATAATTCTAATAATTTTTAATATAAATATTTATATTAATACTAGTAATATATTCTAAATAACTAAATATATAAAAAAATTATTTTTTTTTTAAGATTTATATACTAATTACTATATTTATTATATATATAATAGATATATACCAATAACCTAATATCAATAGATAAATATTTTTTTAATATAAGTATACTAGTAATATAAATAACCAAATATTGATAAATATAAAATAATATTAGTATTCTAATAATTTGTATACTAGTTATAAATAACATATCTAAGGATAAATATTTTTCTAAATATCAGTCTTAAGATATTAGGAAATAACTTGTTATTAGTATAAATAACTAAAATATCATGAATATTAGGTATATATAATAAATAAATAACAAGTTAAAATATCTAAAAATATCTTTAAATATCTAAGATATTTAGGGTATTAAGAATATTTTATTGTTAATTAATATAATTATACCAATATATAAATTAAATAGATTCTATACTATATTTATTTCTAATATTATATAAATTCATATTAAAACCATTACTTTTATATAATATTATTCATATTTAATAAGTTATTAAATAAATCTATAAAAATATTAAAAAATCAGGTTATTTTAGGAAAGTCCGAATATTAATATATAAATTAAAATATTTTTTTGTTTAAATAAAAATAGTAGATTAAATTCTCTTTTAAAATAAAATATGTCATAAAAATAAAAAATAATATAATTAAATATAGATTAATATTTACAGAATTCGGCTTATATTATAAATTCTGATTATTAAAAATAATGAAATAATTAGAAAAAAAATATAAAATTCTTATTTATAAAATAATATAAAATATTTAGCATCTTATTATAAAAAACTTATAAAAATATTTTTTATTATCTTATATCTATAATTTTTATAAAAATTAAATATTATTAAATGAATCTAATTTTATATAAAAAAGTATAATAAAAAATTCTAAGTATTTTAAGATACTTATTAATAAAAAAAAATTTAGAATAAGTATTATAAGAAATAAAAGTTTAAGAAACTATTTGTTTAATAAAACAAAATATGTTTAAATAAAAAATAAAATGCAATTATATCCTAATCATATAGTAGAAACAAGTCCTTGGCCTATAGTAACATCTATAAGTTTAGCTAATACATTATTAAGTATAGTATTAATATTACAAGGTTTTAATTCATTATCATTAAAAATAAGTATTATATCATTAATATTAAGTATGAGTTTATGGTGGAAAGATGTAATAATAGAAAGTACATATCAAGGACATCATACAACAATTGTAATGTCTGGTATTAAAATAGGATTTTTATTATTTATATTATCTGAAATATTTGTATTTTTAAGTGTATTTTGGGCACAATTAAATGCAGCATTAGTACCTGAAATAGAATTAGGTGGTTTATGGCCACCATTAGGAATAGAAGCTGTAAATCCTTTTGGTATTCCTTTATTAAATACATTATTATTATTATCATCAGGTGCTACTGTAACATGGGCACATTATTCAATGATTAAAAATACTAATAAAAAAGAAACAATAATAAGTCTTTTTTTAACTATATTATATGCTACTATATTTACATTATTACAATTATTTGAATATTATTATGCTCCTTTTAGTTTTGTTGATGGTGTTTATGGTTGTACTTTTTATGCTGGTACTGGTTTACATGCTTTACATGTTTTAGTAGGTAATACTTTTCTTATTGTAGCTCTTTATAGAATAATAAAAAATCATTTTACTCAAACACATCATTTAGGATTTGAATTAGCAATCATTTATTGGCATTTCGTTGATATAGTTTGGTTATTATTATTTATTATATTTTATTATTGGGCTTCTTAATACCCCCCCTTTTTT